AACACTACGCCTTATGACTAGGTAATTTTTTTTATTTTTTTCATTTACCAAATAACGTATTAAATATTTTTTTCCAGTATTGTTATTCAATAGCTGCATCTTTTGTTCTGAATCAGTGGTATAAGCCATAGGAATAGGCAGTAGATATGAAAAGGACTACATAAACCAAGCATTAAATTTAATGCTTATATGAAATATTGCTATTTCAATATTTTTTTTTGATTTTTATGGATGCTTAGCTTATAATACTTCTAGCATGCTTACAAATCTAAGCCTCGATAAAAAACTAAATAAAAAGTTTCTAGCCTAATAGTTATAAATGTGTTTGTAGGCTTAATTAAACCATTCTACTGTAAATTAATTTTACCTTACTTTTACTAATAGCAATAATAATAATTAACCATTTTCATACATATTAATTATTTTATAATTTGCTATTATCTAGTTTTATACTTATAATTAAATTTTATACTACTAACAATAAATACTAGATACCAACAATATATGTTATCTCACTTATTTATTATAATTTAATGTAATAATAATCTAATACTATGTACTCCTTAGTTATTGATTTTAACAATTTAATAGATATGGTATAGCAAAACTATGTAATTATAGTTTTTAGTAATTTTTTTTGCTGATACTCCGTTATACTTCGTACATATAAAAAAAGATACTAATATTTTTACATATAACATTTTTACATTTAACATTAATAACGAATAAGCATAATAGATTGTATAGCAGCCATAATCTTTTTTATATCTCGTAAGATAAATGTGTTGAAGGCTACATTAAAACACCTATAATAAAGTATAAATTGCAATACCTTATACCCTTAATGTCCATCCCTGGTCGATCATAAAGTTAAAATCTGGACTTTAATTTTAAAAAGCTATAAAAACTCTACACCAATATGTTGAATAATGTAATTATGCAGCTTATCCCTTTGATTTGGTATTATAAGAAAAAGATATGAGCCATTCTGCGATCCCTTGGGGGTAGAAATCATGTATATGCTCTTAAGTTATGTTAACTTTAGATAAACAAAATTCCAAGAGGATCTACAATAAATAGGTATTGTAACATGTTATTTTTACTAAGCTAACCTTATTAGATGGAACCAGTTGCATATTGTAGATTCTCTTGGAATTTTGTGTATAAGCATATAATGTAATATATCAAATATTTTCTCTTCATTATGCTTGTCTTTCAGGTCGATACCATTAATAAGGATTGGATCCGTATTAGGGTATTTGCTTGGTATTTAGAATATAGCTTAGTAAACCTAATTATACATAAGGGATAGGTGATTTGAACACCTAACCTTTCGTGTGTAAAACGATTGCTCTACCATTGAGCTAATCCCTTTTTTATTTTTATTACTATTTGTTTTATTGAAAGTTATTAAAAAAATCTGACAATGTATGCCCTTTAAAATTTTCTAACGTTTTTTATAAATTTATTATAAATGCAAACTGGCCAATAATATATATGGGTCTTTTAGCTCGCTTCCTGGCTATATTCCTAATTAATTCAGCAAAGTTATCGGAAGCCTGTTCCATCTTTTTAACACTACCTATTTTGGATCTAGCTCATACTTTATCAAAAAATTCATGACCTTTAGATGAGATATCTTGATCAAAAATAGTAGAACCATGTGAATCAAATTGTATATAACAATGTTTATAATAAATCAATATTTTTAGATCACCACATATGGTTTTCTGTGAAGGAATAAACTTATTTTGATATACAAAATGATCCTTTGCACAATCAGGATTTATTAAGACATCTTCCACAAAGACACATTTTGCAAAATTATTTAATATAGTATGAGCTAGATCACATGGATTCTTTAGTGATAAGTCTGTTTAATCCGCTATCATTTGTATTAATATTGCATTAATAACAGAAAGGTTATTACTTTTTACAAAAAAGATATTGCTATGTACAGGTAAGCTAATAAATACACTAAACTTATATGAATGTAAATCAATGGTTATTGTAAATAGAACAAACATTATTAACAATAATAAACCAATGTCTCTAATAGATATATAAGGTATTAATATATATATAATTAAACCAACTAATATATATAAAGCATAAGAAGTTATAATACCAGTATTTAAGCTGCCTAGGCCTTTGCTTAATTTGAGTAATCCTTTTTCTAAGCCATAGGGTCCCAATAATTCTACTGAACCCTTATCTAAAACTTTAGTGGTTTGTCCTCCCAAATTAAGTATAAAACGAGTAATATATTTGTTATAAAAAAGCTCGATCATAAAGCGTTGATTAAAAAAACTAAAAGTGTTGTAACCCAGTCTAGTAAACTTAAACTTAATAAGTAAACTAAACAGGTATTCAGATAATATTAATGATACTGCGCTTAATATAACCGTTAATAATAAGGGCAATAATTTGAAAAAATTAGGAACAGCAAATTCAGTTTCTAACATAATTTCATGTAAGGGATGTATAAATAAACTATTGTCTGCATAAAAATTAGAAGCTAATCCTATAAATATATCCTTAGTTATATAACCAAAAAATATAGAAAAAACTGCCAAGATTATTAGGGGTAAGCTCATAAACATATCACCTTCATGTGCTTTTTTATAATTAGCTAAAGGCCCATTAGGATTAGTTATAAATGTTAGATATAAGACTTTAACTGAATATAAGGTAGTAAACATAGCACCAATAGTTGCTATAAAATACACAGCAATACTAGAAAATTGAAATTGTCCATATGCAGACTCAAGTATAAAATCTTTAGAATAAAAACCAGTCATAAAAGGAAAAGCCACTAAACTAAGAGAAGCTATTAGCATAACTGAATAAGTTAAAGGTAAAAATCTTATTAAACCACCATATTTCCTAAAGTCTTGATTATCAGCTACAGCATGTATTACAGCACCTGCTCCTAAAAACAAAAGTCCTTTATAAAAGGCGTGGTTAACTAAGTGAAATAGAGCAACATTATATGAAGACAAGCCTACTGCAATAACCATCATGCCTAATTGACTCATAGTAGAGTAAGCTATAACCTTTTTTATATCTTGTTGGAATAAACCTATTAGAGAACTAAACACAGTAGTAATGCTACCTATTCATAAACAAAGTATTAACACTGTTGAACTATATTCTATTAGAGGAGATGCTCGCATTAATAAATACACACCAGCTGTAACCATTGTAGCGGCATGAATCAAAGCAGAAACAGGTGTAGGACCTTCCATGGCAAGAGGTAACCAAACATGAAGCCCAATTTGTGAACTTTTAGCCATAGCCCCTATTAATAAACAAATACCAATAATAGTAACAATATTTTCACTTATATTAGCAGCTAATGAAAATACGGTAGAGTAATCCAAGTTACCAAATGTTCATATAATAGTAAACATACCTATAGTTAATAAACAATCACCGACTCTGTTAGTTAAAAAAGCAGACATGGAACTTTGGTTAGCTGCTATTCTAGTAAATCAAAAACTTACTAAAAGATAGGAACAAACTCCAACACCCTCTCATCCTACAAACATAAGTAAGAAATTATTTGCTGTAACAAGTATAATCATCATGAAAGTAAATAAACTTAAATAACTAAAAAATCTTTGGTTATGCATTTGAGCCAAATTTGTCTTACTATTGATTTATTGCATAAGATATTAACAGTGGTTATATATCTTTAAAACTTCTACCTGTGTTCATACCAGATTTTATATTTCTAATTGAATCTATACCTTGAACCGTAAAATGTAAACGATTAATCATTAAATTATGTATTTTACACCAATCAAGATAATCATAGAGTTTTATACCTAAAATAGGGTATTTATTAAAAAATGGAACTATTATATTAGTGATATCGGCAAAGTCTACTATTGTTAAACTCACAGCGGATTTACCGCCATATTTATATATCTTTCCCTGCTTGCACCCAAAATATTCAACTATCTTTTCCATTAATTTAAAATCCCTATCATGTTGAGAAACTCTAAATCTCAATTGTACTCGATAACCTAATTTACTATTGGTTGATGGTATACGAACGTCAAAGTTTCCTTCAGCGCTAACAAAACCTGAAATTCAATTAGGGTCCATAATTATGTTATTATTATCGATAAGAGGTTTTTCAACAGGAATATGTCCATCAAACTCTGACTTTAACATGTCAGATAAACCTAAATTCATGGATGCTTTTATATTCACTATTTCATTTAAACCTTCAACAGTAAGATGAGCTTTATTATTAACAAGTTTTACCGCTTGTTTAAACAACATAAAATCTACATTTTTTTTACTTAATAACGGATATTCTTCTATATGAATAATAAGTTTACTTAAACCTTTATTTGAATCTATTAAATAATTAACCATTTCACGATTTCGAGCTAAATGTATAGAACCTATATCTACACCACCTAAATATTGTTGTAGTTTATATAATAAGTTAAGATCTTTTGTGTGTAGGCCTATTTGAAATTTCAATTGAACACGTCAACCTAATTTACGTGTTTTATTTTTATCTACTATTATACTAAACGAACCCTCACCGTCTATTAAACCAGATCAAACGCCAGGATTTACAATAGTAGAATCATAAACGGAATTATAGGTAGAAAATTTTTTTAAATCGAATAGCTTAGACAGGGTTTTGACATGGGAATTTCAACCTTGTCTCTGGTTGAAACTGAGTATTACACCTCTATTCCTTTCGGAACCCCTTAGAGTACACCTTAAATTAACCAAGCTGGGCTCAATTAATGAACTGCCGTCTACTCGTTGCTCTTTTACAGCTATACTGTTTAGTATAGTTGACTTAGATCCGCGATTGTCCATTTCGTTTTCACTCATCTTAAGACTTATTACCGTACCTGAGTAATTACTTCAGCCACTCATACATTTTCATTTAGAGCTTGGTACCTTAAGCTTTAGGAGTTCCCCGGAGTTTGACAATTTACCCCCATAGACACGTTTTCCCCTAACGTGACCCCAAGGGTCATGACTCATATAACCTATGGAATATATATGAACTAAAGAAGAAACAATTAATACAGGTATTAGCATAGAAACTGTTAAGGAGTCAAAGCTAAAACCTCATAATACATCAAGTGATTCTGAATCGACTCATTTGAATAATATAATGGAAACAGGTATATTATTTAAGCCTACCTCAAAAAAACTAAATAACGCTAACAATGTTGTTACTATTACACACATACATGTAATTAAGTGTGCTCCGCTAACCCCTACTTTTCTACCAAAAAAACCGGAAACTATTGAACCTAATAAAGGTAAGATAATTATGGCTAAATACATTATTTATGTTCTATTGCTATACTTCCTCTTAATCTGTAAAAAGCTACTAATATACCCAGGCCTATTGCTGATTCTGCTCCGGCTATTGCTATTACATAGATAGCATATGTTTGTCCTAATATATCATCAAAGCTAAGTGAGCTTACCAGTATTAAAAATGTAATAGCTAAAAGCATTATTTCTATGGATATAAGCATTAAAATTATATTTTTTCTGTTTAAAACAAAACCTAATATACCTATTAAAAATAATATTAGTGATAAATTCATTATTATATAGTATTACAAAAAAAAATGTAAGTTTACAAGCATTACTTAGGTGCTTATTTTATACCGAGGGAATGCACATATGGTGTGCATACACAAAGCATCATTTTTTTTTCGTTAAAAGAAAGAAAACCAAAACATTATACTTCGTAATGTTTCATTGCGAAATAAGGCATACAAAGCACGCTAGTAGCACCAGAAATTAACCATTATTAACTTGCGATACTACTAGCATTGTTACGTATTAATTATTGTTTAACACTGTATAGTTATGTGTGACCATTCTCTGGCCGTGTATCGGTCCTTTGCTGTAGGGCTAGAACACGACCATAACAATTTGGGTTACAATCATCAGGAAGACGAGGGTCTGAATCGCCACAATTTGGATGACGAAAATATATAGCACCCTGACCTTTACGAGAAGGCTGAGTCGTATAGGCGCTCCGATAATTTAATTGTTTTTACTTTTATCTACACATTATTTACATAGTATTACACCCCAACCCAACATAGGCAGAGATATAAACACAAGGTATCACGCCCACCCTCACAAAGGCAAAGATACAGACACAAGGTGTTACGCCCCAACCACGCGTAATACAGTGACAACAACCAGATATTTTGCCTCCTTGCTTTTTATAATCTTATATGGCAACGATCCTAGATGTAAGGCTAAGGTACAAAAGGCTAGTTAATTAAATAGAGATAAGATATGCACCTGGCATTATAATCACGTTTTATTAGTATACACTAAGCATGCTTAGTCAACATCATTATCATAGTTTATAGGTCACTTAATAGTTTTTTTCTTATTCTTTTTAGGAACAAGAGGTTTATAAAAAGTATCTCCTTTAAAGGAAGTAATACTTTTATAGCACTTTTCACGTTCCTCATCGTTAAATTCTTGATCAAACAACCATTGAGCTCTCTTTGATACAAGTAGCTCAGCTAGATTCAGGCTAGCTTTACTTTTCTTCATACGTTGTTCAGAAATTACGCTAGGCTTAAGCTTCTTTGCTGCATCCAATGCTGCAAGTTCCAATTGAATACGAGCCAGAACGTTTAAGTACGACACCTGCTTCTTTGAATTTGGAGTTAGAGTCATTTCTTAAGGGTATGGTGCGTATTTTATTGCTTCCTTACATTGATTATATATACTTATTCTTTGATCCTTGCTTATTTCAATAGCATGCAGACCTGACTTCTGCACATAGTCTAATAATACATTAGAAAACTACAGATTATCTCTCCATGATCCTGCATGGGGAGAATTATCAGCAGCTATTAATAATTTATGTGTTATAAACTCAATATAAAAATGTTCTGTATAATGTTCTTCCATATCCTTAATTTCTTGTTCCATATAGCTAGAAGGTTTATTAAAAATTTTACAGTGATGTTCTATACGCTTTTTTTGTACTTCCATTAATACCGCCGTATGACGTTGTAGACGTTGTAGACGTTATTTGAATGTAGAAAGATCTAGATCATCCATAGCTTTATCAAGTTCCGCCTGTGTAGCATTGTAAGCTTCATCTAGCTTTTCTTTATCAGAAGTAGTAAGTGAAGAGCCATCTACACCAGCGGTAGTAGAACTGCCAACTCCTGCACCAGCAGAGCTGCCAATTCCTGCACCAGTAGAGCTGCCTATGTTACCACTACTCGATGCAGCTAATAAAAAACCGCCCGATTCTGTAGGATAAAAGACCAAAGCGATTAATGTATATAAACCAGCAAGTGCTTCAATACAAACGCATACGCTATCAAAGTTGTTAGTTACAAATAAGACTGATAAAGGTAATACCACACCTATAATTATGATAAATGCTATTATAAAATTAAATAATTTTTTAAGCGAAGCGCTGGTTACGCAATAAGCTAAAACCAAAGATATGCATGTATTAAACAAGGGGTAATATTCTACCATACCTAACTCCCCAAATATAGGTTTAAAGGGCTATCTAAATGCAAATGTAAAAAAAGCAGTTAATAATATCAAATAAGTTCTATTAATCAAAATATTATTATTCTCCAGCATTTCTAAGGATATCTCTAAAAGCTTTAGTGTTACCCTGAAATTGTCATCTAATCTGGGCAACGTTTGCAGGGGGAACATTAGGGGTAATTTTAGCATATATCTCAGGGTGTCTACGTTTTAAAAAGTCCACTATTCTGCGTTCATCACCATCTGTGAAAATTGCATTAGAAAGTTTATTAACACCCAAGATTGCTTGCCAATCCATAGCTTCAGCAACACGACGCAAGTATGGTTTACTAATATTTTGCTCGATCTGCATAGGTCCATTTATTCTACCCGCCTTCAAGTTACCATTTACACCTGTATGGTTACCACCGAGGGCATTAGCAGCACCTGCAGATGTAGGTCCAGGTGCAGGTGCAGATGTAGGTCCAGGTGCAGGTGCAGGTGCAGGTGCAGGTGCACCTGATGGGTTACTAGTACTCATCATAATTTCAGAGGGTTTTAATAATTCATTGATTATTTCACCTACTAAACGAATATGTACGCTCATAAAACCATAATATATAATTGATATATTATTGAATATATCGATAAAAACATTAACATCGTAATACTTTAATATAATATACCGGCTAATAAAGCCTGTAAAGAATACTGTTATACAACTAAATATAAACTTCTTTGTGCAAATATTATCCCATATTTGTTTTATAAAAGCTCAGAATCTGTTAAGTATATGTGTAGGGAATCCACTTTGTACAGGCAGACTTACGAAAGCATGAGGTCTAGGGACAGGTGAAGATAAGGTAGAAAAAAGATAAAAAGAATCTCATTTGGGAATAAGGGATAAAGAGCCGAAAGATCTGGAATAAGTAAGAAGAGCCCTACTATTTCTAGTACTAAAGGACTTGCAATTTAAATTACGAAAAGGTCTAAAGAAAATAGTTCAGTTCATCATTATCATCATCATCATATTTAAAATTAAAAAAAAAGTGCATGGTTCGTGGGATCATGCGGCCAGCCTAGTACTTCATATAAACATTTTACATTTTAACTACGAAGAGCCTAGGACTTCTACCGATATTTATAAGAGCTTGGCTAGGAGAATATAAAACTCAAATAGTATATAAAAAAGAAATAATATATACCACATTACAATATATTGTATTAAAAAAAAAAATAAATAAAATAAAAAGTAAAAAAGTTTATAAGAAGAGTACAAAGGACGTACTTTACTATTAAAAAATAAAATAAAAATAAAATAAAAATAATAAAAAAAGTTGACCCCGGTAGCTGCTTCCATTAGGGTAGGACATCTTTTGGTAAGATCATATGGTATATTCAGATGACTCTTCTGAATATTCCGTATGATTACCTACACAATAAACATCGTTTATTTTATTACCTTTTTAATGTTAAATTTATAGGTTAAACTGTTTATTGCTATCATTTAATATTTGTCTACTATCAATAGATAATGCTTTCTTACCCAATTCAAAGGCAAAGCCTAAAGTTAAAGCTAAAAGAAATACTAACATAATAGTTAAGCCATAAACACCATTTGTATAAGCACTCACCAGATATGGATACACTAATAAAATTTCTAAGTCAAACAGCAAAAACAACAGAGCAAATATGAAGAAAGATATGCTAAATTGTGTTCTATTTTGTCCTAAAAATGAACTAAACCCACATTCAAATGCACTGTCTTTTTCCTGATACGGGTTATGCGGAGCAAATACTAAATTTACAGCCAATAAAACAAAACTTAATAAAGGTATAAAAAAAAAAAAAAAAGTTGTACTAGACATTTAAGGGTTAAACATTATAATTGCAAGTACACTTGATAATCTTATAAGTATATTAGTTACAAATATAAATAATAACAACATTAAAGTTAAAATAGAAATAATAATGGCTAAACAAGATGATAAAACTACATTATCTATTTTAAAATATACATCACTTGCTTTATTTCTGGCATACTTCAGTAAAACACCCTTTCCTAAAAGATTAATGCATTTATATGTATTTAAGCCGTTACTTGTATATATTGTTTCAGGTTTACTATGACATTGGATACTACCTTGTAAAGTTTTATCTGCGTATTTTTTATTTACCTTGTATTCATGTACATCAAAAAACATTTGTTTAATTATATTTAAGTAATAAACAGCACCAATAACACTAGTCAATATGGCTACAAGAGTCAAAAATACATAGCCACTATCTAAGGCAGCAGACAATACCATCTGTTTTGCAAAAAAGCCAACAAGAGGTGGTATACCTATAAAAGAAAATAAAGTGATAGCTAAGCTTAAAGCTATTACAGGGTTAAGATCAAAATAACCTTTTAGTTGAGTAATAAGTTGTATAGGGGAGTTGTTACTATCTGGTAAATTGTTATACTCTATTTTACTAGTATCTTTATTTATAAGGGGATACAAGGAAAATCCTATACTAACTAGCAAGACAAATGCATTTAAGTTTGAAATAGAATACTGCATTAAATAAAAGATAAAGGCTTGAACAGATTCTAAACTGTTTATGCTTAAAGCTAAAAGTATAAAACCTAGGTGTGATATAGTACTATATGCAAATAACCTTTTTATTCTAAATTGTGTTAAACCTAAAATAGCACCTATTATTAAAGATAAAAATGAACTAAATAATAAGCCAGAGGTTCATGTAAAATTAAAAACAAAGTAAAAATTACTGGTGTAATGTACTAATTCTAATAAAAAAATTAATATAGAAATTTTAGGTATTATTGCAACGAAAGTCGTTACTATAGTGGGAATAGCATCGTATACATCTGGACTCCAAAAATGAAAAGGAGCTGCTGATATTTTAAATAAAAACCCTACCGACATTATTAAAAGAGAAATGTTTAAGTAAAAAGGTTTATATCAATCTAACATAGTACTTGCATACTCATTTGCTACGCTAGATAAGCCTGTTATTATATAATAACCATCTAGACTTGTTGTACCAGAATTTGCGTATAATAAGCTCGTACCTAATAATATTAAGCATGATGATAAACCACCCAGTAAAAAATAAGTAAGACCTGCTGATGTAGATAATTCAGAGTTTCTGTATATTGTAGCAAGCAGATATAAGCCATAACTTTGTAGCTCTATACATAAAAAAATTGAAACAATGTCACTAGCTGATACTAAAAAACTACCTCCTATTATTGTAAATAGTATTATTAAAGGGTATTCTATTATCCTAAATTGTTGTCCCATTTTATTTATTAAGTTTGTATCATAAATAAATATGAAAGGAGAATATACAGAATTTATAGAATAAGGTAAAACATCACTATATGCAGAATCCTTAGGTAAAAGCTTTCTAGGATAAAAAGCAGTTAGTAGAAAAATGATTGCGCTTAGTAAAAAAAGAAAAAGATGAAAAACATGTGTAATAGGTGTAACATGCAATAGACCGCCATATATACCCAAACCCTTATCTAAAAAAGACATATTTAAGTTATTTGATGTTATGAAACAAGAGCATAATAAAATTATTATGGTTTCTCTGGAATAAAGAATGGATTTTTCTCGTCTAAACGTGACGGCATTAGATAATAACAAAAATAATATAGAAAATACAGCCATTGTTTTTGTAGGATTTAAACCCACCTATTTTTTTTTTATTTTCTTATAAATGATTAACTTTAATTGTGTGTATTTAATATTTGGCATCCACGCCGTTGAGACATGTCATAAATAAGTAATCAAATGAAAATTTAACTAAAAACAGAAAAAAAAGTTTGTTTGGCTAGCTAAAGAAAATAAGCTTTTCATAAAGCATATACTTAACATATATAATAAGTGAATTTTTTGTATTGTTTTACTTTGATATTTTTAGGCTTTGTTCACACTGCGTCATGTTTATAAGGCATGGTTACGAAGTATTAAAAGCAGTGCTTTGACCAAGTAATATAATATTCATTAGAAAAAAAGGTTATAATATGCATATCATTAAATTTTATATAAAACATTTACATAATTTATTTATTATAAGTAGATTTTTCTGCTGTTACAGTATATTAACAAGAGATTATTGAATATATGTCTTTTTAATATATTAAATAAGATATTTTATCTGTGCATAAAACAATATATGTTAAATAATACATAACAAAAAGCCATGTAATAAAAGATATTTTGTTATTATTATAATGATACAATAAACAACTAGATAACTTTTGCAATGCTTACGAAGTATACGCAATCAGTAGACTATAAAACTGTATATATAATTTTATGTAATAAAGAAAAAATATTTTAAACTAGCCGGGAGAGAAACTCGAATTCTCATTCTTAATGTATGAAATTAACGTTCTAACCAGTTGAACTATCCTGGCCTTTTACGCAGCGCTAGGTAATAATGTTAGCTGCATTATCAACTTTTGATACTATTAGCATAGTTAAGAAGTTAAGCATGAAAAACTAAGTCAACCTAGTGATGTGATTACATAGCTTCGAAAATATCCCACACGAAGTTATGAATGCACACAGACCATGCATGTTTTATCTATTATTTTTTATTTTTTAAATGTCCTATAAACTTAGCTATTTAGGCTAATGGGTGGATACCCTGATTTGAACAGGGAACAATCTGTTCCACATACAGTCATTCTACCATTGAATTATAACCACCTATATTAATGCAAATACTATACTTCTGGCTTGCCTCAAGGTTGTTACAGTAAGACGTAAGGAATGCTTAATTCTCTAAACATGTATCTTAAATATTTCCCAGTATAGTTTTAAACCAAAAAAGCAACATTAATATTACTTAATTTTATGTTGGAGTGGTTCGAACACTCAATGATAAATACCAAAAATTTATGACTTGCCTATTAGTCTACAACATATCTTAACGTTAATAAGGTATTATACTAGTAAAAAATAAAACAGTATAATTAAAAATTGCAATCTAAATAAAAAATATATATATATAATATAGATGTAGATAAAAAGATAGTATTACTCTGAAATAATCTTAATAAACTGTATTTAGTAATTATTAGCTTCGATATTAAACATAACAACTGTTTAAGGTAAATCCGACTTGAACGGATAAGATATTAAAATCAAATAGTCCTAAACTACTCATGTCTACCAATTCCATCACTACCCTGTTTTTAATATTTACTTAATTAAATACAAAACTAATATATCATTATTCACATATATTATTGTTCACTACTAATTGCTTATTTTAGGCGATGCAGGCACGTTTATTTATTTTTTAGTACGTTAATGATTTTTTTATTATACTTAACTTCGTAGTTATACAAGCATAAAAAATAATGATTTATCAGTTGATGTTTAAATTAAAGCTAATAGTATAAAATTTGTAACATTTAATACCAGTGTTTTGCTTAATACTTTATATTAAAACCGTAATAAAGTTCATATGATTTTATATATTTAACTTTTTTTATATCTATATTTTATCCTTACTATATTTTATCATATATATTTTGACTTACCTAAAGATTAAACGCCCAAGATAAGATTCGAACTTATAACCTAAACATCTTCAGAGTTCCGCTCAACCAGTTGAGCTTCTTAGGCTATATAGCATATAATTTTACATGTTTATTTTTTTATACATATACTATATAAAAGTTGTATGTTATAAACATTCACACATTACATAATGCTATACATTGTTAATAATTACACAATACAAAAAACTGTATCTTCTAAATAATCACATCTTACAATAGGTCATATGTTATAAATAAATAATTATATTTTATAAAAAGTTATTTTTTATATAAAAATTATACATTATAAAAAATTATAAAGCAAATAAGATGGTATATAAAAAAAGTAAAACTAGTTATAAGTTTAAAGTGCATTGTTTTCTCTTAAATATTGTTATATATACAGAGCTTGTAGCACTGATACACACAACAAGTTATGCATGTTAAATTAAGACTGCTTTACCCTTGATACATACTTACAAAGTTAAGCATGCTTAATATATTAATAAATAAAAAAAAAGAAATAAAACCATAAACTTACATTTATTGTTTGTTTTCAACAGTTAAATAAAAAGTAAAGTATAAATATGGAGATATCAGGAATTGAACCCGAAATGACGATATGCAACATAGATGTTTTACCAATTAAACTATATCCCCCTTAGCTATAAAAATATATTTGGCTTTAATATTATTAAAACCATATAAAAATATATTTTTATGTTATATTGATAGTTAAGTTATATTTGTGCTTTTATTAAATAAGTATCCAAAAAACGACTTGAACATTAACGATACTAATCATAAATTTTAAATTTGTTATATATTTTTTGTTGTATAAACCATGGTCTAGCGATAACTTAATTAAAGTAGCCAACCTAAGTAAGTGTGTTATTTTTTTTAGTCTAATTTTTTACTTTAGAAATACCTTTATTATTAAGACTTTTACCAATATAAGATAGATGCACTTCATTTATATAATCCACCATTATTATGATAGATATAAGCCCTTTGGTCTCACCTGTTTTAATGTCTGTAATAATTATACTTTGTCATGCAGCAGTATTGACTGCTATTTTTTGTCCCTACAATATGGATACGTCCTATCACTAATGACAGCATAAGATCTTTAATAGCTTCAGTATGTTTTAAATCTGTCGGACTCTAAGCAAACTTATGGATAATATGTACAGGTTTTAATAAAATTAAATAATACTATTATTTTCTCCATAAAAAAGTTATATCACAATACTCAGTAGTGTAAAAAATTAAAGACAGAGTAGTTGTACTTTAAAAGGGCTCTATAAATAAAATTTTTATTTTTATTAATTTAATTTTATAAGTAGGACACGTTATAATAATTTTTATATATACGCTTAATGTTTTCAGCTGAACCTACTTAGAATTTACCTAAAATTTTAGTAGTTAATATGTAAGCTATTGCTTTTCCTTGACTATCCTTTATACATTTTTTGAGTATACGCATTTAAATAAGTTCTAGTTGACTTAATTGATCCAATTGGTGGTAATTTACGGAGGACAAGTGTTAATTTGTTATCTATGAAATTATTATTGTTGCTAGAAACAGTAGAATTATTGTACTTTAAATTGTTATTATTCATGTATCCAAGAGACGACTTGAACGTCTACGATATATAATCAGCAAAGCTTAAATTTGCACTGTCTACCAATTTCAGCACTCGGACTCGCACATGTAATAAACATATGCAAATATAATTACTAATTTAGGGCCAGAATGATTTGAACACTCATCTAAACCGTTATGAGCAGCTTGCTTTACCCATTAAGCTATGGCCCTTTATAATTTATATAATTAGATATATAAAGTATAATTATCATCAATTCATTTTTGTATTCATCATATAAAACCAAATTCTTATTGCTTTGATATTATAAGATAAAAGGCGGATAAAGGAATTGCACCCTTATATACTGGTCATGAGCCGGTTATGTTCCTGTTACATCAATCCGCATATATTATAAATTATGTACTTATATCAGGATATTTAATATTATCTGTTTATTTTTTTTATGTTTTAACTAATATAACCCTAATAAATAAAGCTCAGTAGCATTAATAAAAAAGAACGGAGTACTTTTTAGGGTTTTATGCATACTGCGTAATAAGTATTTACTAATTACATAGTATTAGCTTGGAAATACTGCGTAGGCTTAGCTTTACCGCAAAGTTAGGTATAACTTCTTAATGAAACGGGCATGCAAGCCTAAAGTAAAACTAATCCTTAAGTAGAGAGCCCAGAAGGGAGTCGAACCCTCGAAAGATTGGTGAAAACAATATGTCTTTACCACTAGACTACTGGGCCTATGTATAAGACATAAAATTATTAATTCCTTTTTTATTACATTCTATTAATTTGCCTGTATCACACTGATACGTAGTATCAGCAAGCAAATAAATGAAAATAAAAAAGAGCCCAGTGCAAGTATCGCACTTACTTCTACCGATTACAAAACGGTTGCATTACTTTTATGCTAACCAGGCTTTTTATCAACATTTGGCAAGTTTTGTTTTTTAGATGCGTACGGAGTATGAGCACTACTTTTATATTTTGCAGTCCATGCACCCCAGTGTGATTATTAATATATATGTAAATGGTTAACAATATAGGTAATAAAAGTATTATGTGGTAAATTTTTTATATGATGTTTTGTGACAATAATACTAATACTATTAATACCTTTGCTAGGAGTATTTATTATTTCCACATTAATGTATAATGTTAAACCTGAAGCTCTTACTGTTGATATCGACAAAACAAAAATTAAAGCTCTTACTGGCGATATCAATAAAGCAAAAATTAAAGCTGTTACCGGCGATAATGGCGAAGATCCCTATGTAAGGGAAGTGGTGCTTAATTATATGAATTATTATATTGCATTTTTTGAGACTGTGTATGCAGATTAGCCTAGTAATCTTAGGTCTAAGGTATTGAGGTGTGATGTTTAATACCTTACATGTACCACTAAGTGGTATTTTATAAGCAAAAAAAAAAATAAATAAAAAAAAAAAGATGAGATACAGATATAAACGATAAGTGTATTATATAGTAGACTATAAAATTAGTACTTAATGCCTAAAAACATCACAATTCTTTAAGCTAAAGCCTATTAATAAAAAACTAAAATTGTAGTATTAAACTACGTATATATGAGAATATCCTAAGGTATGTTTCGTGCCTATATGCATTCAGCACTTATCATTAACTAACGTAGCTTTCCTGCCGTGCCTTTTAATTAGACAGTATCAAGTATTTCAGTTTATTACTGCCTAATTAAGTATTACTTTAGTGAAAAGTAATTACCAGCATAAGCCATGACACCCAGAATATTGCGTTCTTGGTTATAAACTCAGGGGCTATAACAAAATGGAGACAATATCTCTATCAGTTACAATAATATGGCAAAACAAACAACAGGTAAACCATAGGTTAATATACCCAATTCCTCTCGTACAAGGGGCTATCCTTAATTTATTCCAACTTCCTCTAGAGGATAGAAACCATACTGTCTTACAACGTATTTAACCCAGCTCGTGTAGCTCTTTAATCGACGAACAGTCGGACCCTTCATGACTCCTACATTCATGTGGATGAGCTAAGCCGACATCGAGGTGCCAAACCCCGCACTCAATTTGAACTCTCTGGCGGGATTAGCCTGTTATCCCTAGCGTAACTTTTTCAATAATCCAAGACCTTTCCTTTCTGCATCTTGTGATCATATGCCCCGCTTACGCAACTGAAAGACATGTAAGTCAAACAGTAAAGCAAGATTAAGCCGTTAAACTTGATAAGTAAAATAACTATCATATACTTAGTATATAAACATATACATATATTTCCACTACATGAAGCGTATTTTGATTTAACACCAATTTAAGTCACGTAGACGAAGACAATACGTACCCTATTTCGACTTAACACCAATTTAAGTCACGCATACGAAAACAACATGCCTAAATTTTTGGATATTTAACTCGTAGATATATTTAATACATTATGTAGACTAGTATACAACAAAAATCATTATGCAAACTAACTAAAATATAAAAGCTAATAAATTTTTACCTATGCATGACTGCATGCATAAGTAGTGGCGTGGTTGCATATCTTTGTAGGCATACACACAAGAAGTTAAAAATAAAAAGTGATACCTTTTTCTTTTTGATTAACTAATCCCTCTTGTTGTTTTTTATATTTCTTTTTTTTTCTCTTTGCTCATACTCCGTAAGGAGGCATAACTTAGCATATATGCTATGAGTATCATAAGTTAAACATCAAGAAATAAGAAAAATAAAAAATATAAACGACTTATTAGTATACATTCGTAGAAAAACATATCACAGCGTATTATATTATCTCTAATTACGTTAATATGCCACACTGGCACCTCATAATGATTTAATTACATCTATATTGAAATATAGTGAAAATCTTACCTAAATAAAAAAAAGTTCCAACTTAAATGGATTTATAATTAAATGAGCGTTATATTATAATATAACACTTATTGCAAACTAAAAATATGAATTTATACTAATAAAAGTTCATATTAAATTGCAAATAGCAATCTAAAAAAATGTCTTTGGATACTCCCAGGTACTCTTTATGGGATCTGTGCCCCGCATAAACTGCCACCTAGCAATTGTTCCTATCAATTCTTACAACCAGTAATCATATTTATTGACTTTACTGGCAATTTGCTTGTAAGGTTTATATAATATGATAAATGAAGTAAAGGTGTTTCAATTCTATCTTAATTACCTTATACCCTACAACTCATTATATCATACTCAGTAACTAGCAACAGTAAAGCTGCATAGGGTCTTCTCGTCCAACTAAAGGTAAACTGTATCTGCACAGTTATTCCAATTTCACCGAGCCAATCATAGAGACAGCTGTTGTATCGTTACATCATTCATGCAAGACCGCATTTAACGGCCAAGGTATTACGCTACCTTAGGACCCTTATAGGTAAGGCCGCCATTGAACGGGGTTTCCATCAAAGCCTAGCTTATTTGATTTAACTAAGCAAATTAGTTAACCAGCCGCCATCGGGCAGAGATCACACTCAATACTTCGAATTTATTTCTTCGCAGCGTGCTTTGTTTTAATTAAACAGTCGTACAACACCATTCTATGCCTCCTCTTTCTTGCCTGATATTAATCAGAAGAAATGGTCCACCTTATCCCGAAGTTACGAGAGTCAATTTGCCGAGTTCCTTAATGATTGTTAGCTCGAACGCCTTCGTATTCTCTACTTGCTCACTTGTGTTAGTATTTAGGTACGGTATTATAGCGTAAGCTTACAATATATTTTGTTTTACTTTTTTTATATTACTTACGGAGCCTACAGTTTTCCAGAACATTTTTCACTTAATTTACTTAAAATATTAGTAAACAGGTTTCGTTTTCCCTTTAAGAATAGATTATTAAAACAATAATTCAAGGGGAAAAGCGGAGTTTCAGTTACTACGTAAATAAAAAACGTTAATTACTGTAAGCTCTAGGTTTTCTCATCGTTTATACCATTAGGTAATTCGTCATAACTCTCGACTATTTAGATGTAGATGTTAAATATATACTATATATAAATAATCGGAAGCTAAAAAAAAAAATAAACTTAGAGGCCGTAACTTTAATAAATTCCATAAGCTTTAGGCGAGGATTCTTCGACCTTTTATGTACTATTGATCCTTTATCGTTACTCATGTCAGCATTATCACTTGGGCTTATTTAGTCCAGAGAATAACAACTTAAACTCTAGGCGAATTAATCCTTATAAAGGATTAAAAATGGCTACCCAATGTTCCGCTACCCCACATATACAATATATAATATACACATTAATATATATGGACAAGGTATCGGTATTTTGTTTAGATCCGTTAAATTTTCGGTGCTTTTATCCATAAAATAAAAAACCAGTGCTCTGTTACGAGGTCTTCAAAAAATGGCCGCTTCTAAGCCTATTCCCTGGCCGATTGGGATAAATACTGCCTTAATTTCACTTAACAAAAATTTTGGAACCTTATTAACTCTTGTTCTGGGCTATTTCCCTTTAGACATACAACCTTATCGTACTATGTCCGATTATTCAATATACATATCTAGTCCTTCCGAGAACAAATACTCACTGATAGAGTCTTCACGACCCCCCAATGTCCACAAAAAGTATATTTTTATATATATTATAAATTACCCTAAAAAAGGCATGCATGCATGAATACTTACGTAGCATAACCTAATATAAGCACACAAACAAGCTGTTATTTTTTTGATTAATATAAAAATAAATACTGGTTGCATGAGATCACAATTCTGTACCTTCTGATATTCTATTTAAATTACCTACTTATATAGGTTTCGCAGAAACAAATCTACCTCTTTAGCCATTAAACAGGCAAAGCTGAGGTCCTTCTCCCTAAATGATATGTAATCATCTATTTAGAACTAACTTCGTATTAAAAGACATTTGTTTGTTACACTATATTTAAAATAAATAATGATAAACTAAAGTAAATTACTCCTTTTTACCCTTAGAGATTAATCGTTATTTTGTCATACTTCATCCTGTAATATTTTTAATTCTTCTTACCTTTGTAATGGAAAAGGTATATTGTCATTACAATCACTTAGGTTTCATATATGACTTAAAATGTCATCTCAAAGACTCAATAAATAAACTACCAAGCACACTATAACTATAAACTCATATACATATGTTACTATAGTATGCTAGTTAAAAATGCAAAACCCGGCTAATGCTTTTATTAAGTTGCTCACTATAATTTTTAATTTTTTCATAGTTTTTTATTGTCATGATTATTTATTATATTGTCACCATTATTTATCCTGCTTTATAAACCTAATATGGTTAATAATTAAAGGCCAAAGATTATACCGAAGCATGTAGCAATGATTTAAATATCTCCATAATTTTTTTAATACTAAGCTGTTCTGCATCCTTTCAGATGAGGTTTGACTATATCTTAAGCTTTCGCCAACCAACTTTTAGTCGATGAACTGCGCACCTTGCCTATAAATAGGCACTAAGGTGTTTGGCTGCGGATTACCCATTCACTTTCGCGGATCAATTTCTTTTTTACCATACCACTAGTCATTACCTGTGCCACTAACTGTATTACTACGTTCGCTTGGTAGAAACTGCTTTAGGGACTTCCCGTCAATTTGATGGTTTGTAGCAAGAGGTTCACTCTTACAAACTGGCATAAATAGCTGCTTAAACTATCCTGCACCAGCTATCCTAGTCAGAATTGTCTTTCACTAACTTACCACGATTCCTCGGATATCTTTACAACGATAACCCGTTCGGACTTTTATAACCCTGATCATGGTAAGATCACTAGGCTTCGGGTCTAATTTCGATACTACATCATTATATCATAATTGTTTTATCTTTGCATTTTTGCTCGCATCGAATATTAACTTGCTGACCCATTATGCAAAAGGTACGCTCTTATTGTTTATTTAAACTATTTTTGAGCTGCTTATAAAATTACTATTTCAATCCTTTCCCTCACGGTACTCTACGCTATCGCTTATATATTATATTTAGTCTTAGAGGAAGGTTCCCCTTTTATTCAAACAGATATGCACTCCATTTTACTTTTTCCTTTTTGTATGTAACACCAGCTCGTTTAGTTTAACAAGCATGTGTCTTTTTATTTTTTTTATTATGATAACTACCTAAGCTTATTTAGTATTACAAGCAAGCATTAAATTTTTTAAATAACAATATGCTAGAGCAACCAAAAATAGAGAAAACGAAAAAGACCATATACAAAAACGAGACTTATTCTGTTTCATTCACATTACTTAAGAAATCTCTTTTGATTTTTTTTCCTGAAGTTATTAAGATATTTCAATTCACTTCGTTTTTTAGATATATAATTTATTATTAGAATTATTATTTTGTTGGCCCCATGGGCTCTATTTAATATATAGCTGTGATTCCATAACAATTTCTTTGTATACTTGTGTGCTGCGCATTATTTTATTTTTTCGTCTTTTTTGCTTTCATACTTTAAAATAATGCGCAGCAAAATAATATTATCCATATCATCTGTATCATTACTGTATATTGTAAGTTTATTTTTTATAAAAAATTATTTGTGTGCATAACTTGTTTAGAAAAGAAATTATGCGACAAAGCAGCAATATTTGTGTAAATAAACTGACACGCCACTAGTAAACAACACATAATAAAACGATAATTACTCTAAAACAATAATTACTATATAAAATTAATACACATAAATTCGGGTCATTATGATTCGAACATAAAAATTCCTCATCCCAAATGAGGCGCCCAACCTACCAGGCTCTAACCCGTATTAATATATATAATAGTCAATTATGGTATAAATCTAATATAATGATATAAAATAATAAATTATTATTGTGTACTTAGAAAGTTACGTTATACAAAGCAGCCTCTTTTTTATGATAAGGCATTGTTACAGAGAATATCCGATTCGAACGGATGTGGTCAAATGAACCGAATAAGTTTCAAGCTTATCACCTTAGACCACTCGGTCAATTCTCTTTTATTATATGATTACGGCTCACTTACGGCATGCCTCGGTGAATACGACTCATACATATCATAAATTACAAGCATTATAATTGATTCCTCAGCGAATTGAACGCCAAACCTACTCTTATCAAAAGTATACTTTACCTATTAAGTTAAGGAACCTTGTAATATGTCGCAGTATATTGTATAAGTGCTTATGCTTGAAAAAAAAATTAAAATAAAGCAAGATTGATTGTTGTTATATAATTTGCTGATCTTGCATGCAAAATATCGTAAACTGTACGTACTGATTTTTTTTTGAAAAAATAAGCATGCTTTACACTAGCTTGCCTTATAAACTAAGCTTAATGCATGTTTTACTCCATTGTTTCCTTTATTTTACTTTATTTTACTTTATTCTACCTTATTTACTTTATTTTTCTTTATTTTATTTGCATGTAAGATCAGGAGTGTTTCACATAATAAATGTGAAACACCAGGAAAAAGGAGTGCAAATTATACGGAAATAGAAAGCGTAGCATCAAAAACAAAATTAGTAGCTAAAACTAGCACAGGTTTATTGTTTATATGTCATAATTATATAATGTATAACAATAATTATAAACGAAAACAAAAGATAAAAAGAAATAATTAAGTAAATTATTTACACTATATATCTATAGTAAACCATTAATAAGATAACATTAATCTAATAAAACTGGCGGGAAAAAGATGATTCGAACATCTAGGTGTTAATTACACAATATTTAGCAAATACATTGCCTTACCATTGGCTATTTTCCCTTCACATATTGCTTAAAAATAAGCACTAAATAATATGCAATATATGTATTAGCATAAATACGTACGAGTTAGACCGGCCTCGATCCGGCATCCACTTTCTCGACAAGAAAGGACTTTGCCTATTAAGCTACTAACCCTATGTGTATTTTTGCTTTTTTTTATTAGCTGCATCCTTCTTTTTTTAATACAAAGTATAAGAAATTAAGCATTAATAAGGCTTAATGTAATAAGCCTGTTTAACTGCTGATACTTCGTAAGCTTTGCATTAAAAAATTAAACCTTAATTAAAGCAATGTACCAAGCCATACTACGATGTATATATGATATTACCAAAAGATGAATATAATAAAAGTACACCGTATCATATTACGGTCAGTCGGTATCGAACCGACACACTTTGTTTGGAAGACAAATGGTCTACCATTAACCTATGACCGTTATTAATATTTTTACATTAAGGGATATAAATTTGGATACTAATGTAATGATATAATCACCCTTTAGTTACCGCTAAATTTTTGTATATAGACTATGTTAAAATTAATAACTATATATCTGAATCATATTAAAAATCGGTTTTACGATCATACTGATATTATGGTTTATTGTTTGTGTAAAATTTATATTTGTTTATATTGTTAAAAACAATTATGACCCTCAATAGTAAATGGATATAAATAAAATTAATCAAACTATATCAACGAAATGCCAGTAAAGTATGGAAGTCTCAAAACCCAAATGATGATTTTCAGTAAAATGATAAGCTAGAAATCTTCAGAAACCTACTGCAATGAAAGCAGTCCCTATAATTACATGTAGGCCGTGAAAACCGGTACCAAAATAAAAACAAGAACCATATGTACTATCAGATAAAGTAAATGAAGAAACTGTATATTCTAAGCCTTGTAAAGCAGTAAATATTATAGCTAATACTATTGTATAAAATATTCCATGTAAGCCTCCTTTTCTGTATCCTTGTATTAAACAATGATGAGCAAAAGTAACTGTAAAACCAGATGATAATAATATTACTGTATTAAGTAAAGGTAATTCAAAAGGATTAACGGAATCTATACCTTTAGGTGGTCATTGAGCTCCGACTTCTACAGCTGGTGATAACGCACTGTGAAAAAAAGTTCAAAATATGGCTAAAAAAAATAAAGCTTCACTTACTATAAATAGACCAACACCCATGTTCAATCCTCTCTGTACTGCTAAAGTATGATTACCTAAATATGTTGCTTCACTGATAATATCTCTAAATCAAAATGACATAGAAAGTATTACAGATAATAAGCCCAAAAACACGAAATCTTGTGCAGAAAAAAACCCATGCATAGTAAGTACACCTGATGTAGTAAGTACTAAAAGAGATATAGAAGTATATATAGGCCAAGGTGAAGGTGATACTAAGTGAAACGGATGAACCTGAAAACTATTTCTTGTTTTATATATCATATCTCATTCTTATTTTACTTGCGCATACTATGTTTTGCTGATATTTTATGCTTTATTTTATTGCTAACTTTATATCATGTTTTACATATGCCTTAATTTTTTTTTTTGCTTATTGCTAATAGTTACATGAAATAAACCAAACTAAAAGTAAGGGAGACGAAATTAAGCAAATAACTATGCATGCTTAACCTCGTAAAAAAAAGGAAGATATAAATAACACAAATTGATGTTTTTGTTAGCTTACTTTGTCTAGCATGCCAGAAATAATGCAACATAAAGAACACAATAATCAGCTAATATATATTAAAGTGATTATATCAAATAAGACCTGTGGGATTTGAACCCACGTATTAATGATTAAAAGTCATACATTCTACCAATTAAACTAAGGTCTCTATTTTTATTTATATGTTGTGAAAGTAGCCTATACTAGTCTCTATAATCAGACATTTTTTTTGCACTTACTATGCATGGGTAATAATTTATATGTCATTTTGATTTAGAGATATTATCATAAAAGTAACTTCTCAAGCAATCAATAAAAAGAAACATCACAATAAATGAAATATAAGCGCTGATTATATATTTATGTGAGCAGTATAATAGACAGTATAATTAAAATGAGAATACTAGCCTACGTTGCTTTCGCAAATATGAATAAAAAAATTACCATGCTTTCTATTTACACCCTAATGGTGGTGTTTAAAACATTATAAAACGAATTAATTTTTTTGTTTTATTGTTATAACAATAGCACCAACCATGGCCAACAGTAATATAATAGAAGTTATTATTAATCATATAGAGTAACTAGTGTACATAATATTACCTATACTAGAAATATGTGCTGTTTCTGTCAAACTACCATCTCAAAATTTAGATGTTACATACAATATTTGCTTACTTTGGTTATTACTGAAAAAATTAAAAAACATAAATATGTATTCACTAGCCTTGGTGTTAAGATTTAAATCATTTAAATAAAACTTTAAATCATCTATAAAATCGCCTTTCAAGCTAGAAGCATTCATGGTTAACATATTAATAGGTAATATTTGATAAACAGAGTAATTAAAAGAGATAACAATAACCATTGCTAAAGGGATGCTACTACTCGTATCGTTTAAAAGTTCAGATATTCTAACATTAATTAACATTAATATAAATAAAAATAATATAGATACTGCCCCGACATAAACCAATAAGTAAGATAATCCTATAAAGTTTATACCTAATATAAACAGATAACATGCTATACTAAGAAAAAGGCCTATCAAAAACAACACCGAAACTATAGGGTTTTTGCTGATTATAACAAAAATACCTGATAGTATACATGCCCCTGAAATAATATTTAAAAACTCAGACTTATACCCGTTGGTGTAAGTTTCGTCTATAAGCAATAAACTAAACATAATATTAAGGCATATGTATCTGTCTTAATATATAATAAAAAACAATAATAACTATTGCATTATTGCCGTATTTATTATATATAAGAGATTGGTAATTAACTATACATATGTTTTCAAATAAAAGAGACATGTGTAAGACTCGAACTTACAATCCTTGTGGCCGAAACACATCGCTTAACCAATTAAGCTAACATGCCTTATATGTATATATGCATAAAAATTTTTATCTAAAAATACCTATATATGTAATAAATAAGCAATATTGATCTTTATCAATATATAGTTATATAATGAAAGGCATGTACACTACAAAGTTAAATTGTGGGCATGTACATTAAAAATTAAGTTGTGGGCATGTACACTATAAATGTTGCCTATAAAAGCAAAGCCTTCAAAGTGAATTGAACACTTATCAAAATATTAACAGTATTTCGCTCTACCGTTGAGCTACAAAGGCTATTAAATAAAAATAACTATTAAAACACAAAGTATAAAATTTGAAGCATAGATTTTAAGGTATAAAAATTAAAGCACAGATTTTACAATATAAAATTTAAAATTCCAATATAAAAAAGGTGTTTTATCTTGCTTGTCTGATGTAATGCTGCATGTAATCCATATATATTTTTAGGGCTTTTATTTTTCAAATGAGAAAGGAAAAATAACAATTAAAATTTTGGCGTTTTTATATTAAATATTATTGGTATAATTTAAAATAAACTTACTCAAGAACACTCGGATTCGAACTGAGAAAAAGAAGACTGAAGCTTCTCATTTTACCCTTAAATTATATTCTTGTTATACTTCACATGATGTAGGTTTTATGTTTATACCGATATATTTTTATTTATGACTTATGCTAATTACTGTTACCGCGTTATCAAAATTACAGCAAAAAAACTTTCCTTACATAGTAACATTTTGTAAGGATTCGTGATGGATGTATGTTGATCTTTTCCTTTTTTCTGATGCTTCGTATTTATATTTCCTTTTTAATTAAGGAGTATGTAATGCAAAAAAACCAAATAATATAAAATATGTAAGTAATATGAAATATGCAAGTAATATGTAACAAAAAAAACAAAATAAATAAAATCCAAAATAAAGAAAATATAGAAAAATATAGCAAAATATAAATAAATAATAAAAAAAGGAAAAAAATAATAATCATGCAAATGCTTACATGCAAGCGTATGTAATATCAATAATTCTTCATTAATCATAAATTGTTATTAAAAAAAGATTTTATTTAACGTAAAAAGTTATAAAAAAGTAGGAAGGAAAGGAATTGAACCTTCGACAGCAAAAGCTATTGAGTTTACAGCTCAACCCGTTGTACCAACATACGGAACCTTCCTTGTGTTTTTATAATAATTTTTGATATAATATACTAGTTAAAACACCATGTCTTTGCTTATTTACTTAATGTTAATAACAATACCTAGTTACCTCTTTTATGATAAAAGTAAACATTTTGCAAAGTTAAGCATATATGTAATAACTAATGTTTACTTTGTAACAAACACATACAAGCAAATAAAGACAACAAAAAGGCAAAGAGTATTAGGGGTGTTATAAAAGAATAAAATATGCTCATTAAACAACTATTGGTTTTATCTATTTTTGAGTTAAATAAGTAGCCACTTAATAGGCATATTATATTCTTTCACAACCGGGGGGGGGGAGGGGTGATTTTAATATACATAAATCCCGTGCAATTTCCACTACACGAACCGTATTTCGACTTAACACCAATTAAAGTCACGCATACGAAGACAACATACCTAAGTTTTTGGACAAGATCGCCCAAAATTTAAATAAGCACTAGCCAAACTTATTGCACATACTTTTTTCAGCGCCTGACGAGTAGTTAGTACCTATCTGAGATTAGATTCACCGTGCCGTACTTATACACGATTACTAGTAATTCCTTTTTCACGCAGTCGAGTTACAGACTGCAATCCATTAAATGTATATCCATTTTTGGAGGATTAGCTCAATTTCACAATTTCACATCCTTTTGTAAGGTTTATGTGGCACGTCTATAGCCCACAATATTCAGGCCATGATGACTTGTCTTAGTCCCTGTTATCATATCCAATATAGCGGAGAACTACTTTATATAAAAATAAAGTAAGGGTTTACGTTAATTTAATGGAACTAACCAAAATCTCACGACATTAACTGAAGACAGCCGTGCAACGCTTGTAAATATATTATCTTTTCTGATGCTTAAATCTCGTTTGCGAGATTAAGCATCATTTTAATTGTTTACATATATGTTAGTAAAAATCAATAAAAGATTTATATAAATATTCAAATTGTGGTAAGGTTTTTTGCGTATCATCAAATTAAACAACATACTTCACTACTGGTTTCAGAAACGGTCTAATGATTTCAGTTCCAATGTTGCCAAATTACTCTTGAGGTGGAATGCTTACACTTTCATTTATAGAATAAATTGTATATCTAATCTATGACATTCATCATTTTCTGCTTTGACTATTGGGGTATCTAATCCTGTTCGCGACACAAAGCCTTCGTCCCTCAACGTCAGTTATCACATAAGGGGATGCTTTCACCTATACCTGTGCCATAGTTTTTCATACGAAAAGAGGTATAACAAAATTTCATCTCTACACCTGCAGTACTTTAATACCCCCTCATAAGTAACTCTAGCGTATTAGTCCCTACAATGGCTTTATTCGCTGTCTAGGTACCCTTTAAACCAATTAAAGATGAATAACACTAGTCTTTTACGTATTACCGCGACTGCTGGCACGTAATTTGGTCAAGACTTAGGTAAGCAATGTCATTATCAAAAATCTACCTAGAATTTTATTTGATATAATCAATTTTGCATCAACTGTTTGTTGGTGCAATCAGCTATTGCTATACATTCTTCCAAATTGCTGGTTCAGCCGTTAGGCTATTGACCAATATTCCTCACTGCTGTGATAATAATCGTGGGATTTGTTCAGTCCCACTGTGATCGATCAACCTTTCAGTTTCGACTACGTGTAAAAGGCTAGTTAGACCACTACTTTAACTACTACAACTACACGAGATACATGCTTCTAAGAGCGAAACCTTAGTTTCTTTATTATTATAAGGGATCTTTCTCCTTACTCCAAGGCAGCCACGTTATCTTATACTCACCTGTACACCACTGCTTCGCTCTTTTTTTAAAAATATGAGCGAAGTCGTACGATTAGCATGTGTCAAGCATTTGGACAGCGTTCACTCAGAGCCATCATCAAACTCAACTTATTTTTGTTTATGTAAATGTTAATGCTTTTATTACATATACATATTTTACATTATAATCTTATAACTTATATTATTTCGTTTGTGTGATATATAATAATGTTTTACATACCACCATTACAGTATTTTAACAATTGTATAGTAAATTTTAATATATATAACAGACATAATAATTTATCATTAATTTAGCTTTATACTTTTATTTTTCGATTGTTGTTTTTTATGTTTACCTAGTTGAGCATAAAAAAGAATAAAAAAGAATAAATTCTATTTGTTAGGTTATCAAAAAATAAATGATAACTTAACTTTTACGCATAATTACGGATACAAGTAAGCCGGTTCCTGTTGTTGTTGATTACTCTAAACAAAGGCTAAATTTGGGATTGATATTTCAACTATTATTATACTAAACTAAGATAAATCATATATAAAAAGTATATAATATATTTACTGTTAAAAACCAAAAATTTTATCTTTGCATCTTTTTTATGCATAAATCTAATTAGCTTTGGACTTTCCTATGCTATTAACCCTAAGATAGCATCAAACAATATGTATCACAATAAAATACTTGTTTGTTTTTTTAGCTTTGTTCTAAAAAAACCATAAACCTTGTTTAATTGCACAAAGGGAGTATGAACAAATAGTGAAACAATGTATGTGTATATATATGCGTTACTCCAGATATGCTTCGAAAACTAGGTTTAAGTTCATAAGAAAGCAGAAACATATAGATCAGTACCTTTAATTATAGTTTTGTTAAAAATATACGAGCTGTAAATAAACGAATGAATCTCGGTAAAATATATTTTGAAAACATATATATCATTATTGTAAGTAAGGCAAAGGCAAATATAATTTGATTTAAGAAATAAAAAGGTACCAACTGTGGCATAAGATATATATAAATTATAAGTTGGTGCTATCATTACTGATTTCTGCATCATAATCTAACTAAAGATAGGGTTAACTAAAGCAAAAAAGTATATTATATTTATATATTTTGAGGCTGGTTTTTTATTCAAAAAAAAAAATAAGCACGCTAGAAGTATCAACAATCAGCAATAAGTTAGACATAACGGAAATAGAGCACTATCTAAAACAGTGTTATAAATTTCTTCCCTATTCTTGCCTGAATTATTCCCAATAATATAATACGGAATTTTAAATTATAATTTTGCAACCGTAATAAAACAAGTTAATATATCTTGACATTTTATTAGTATAGTGTAATAAATCACGCTTAGTAGGTTGTTTAACGTATAAGTATTAATTTATTATCTGCAAATAAGCTATATAGAACTAACTTTTGAGAGTATATGAAATATTTCATATGTTTGTTTTTATCTAGTGTAAGTCCAAAGCATCTTTAATATATGAGGAAGTTAATACTACAAACACTTGTGCTTGTATAAAAGCTATTCCCAGTTCCAACCCTGAAAATGCTATAATGAACGCTAAAGGTATTAAACCTACAAAAAAATAAACAAAACCTGAATTCATAATATTATATGCAAACCCACTTAATATGTTGAGCAGCATATGCCCGCTTAAAATATTGGCTGCTAATCGTAAACCCAGCGATACGTTTCTGGCTAAATACGAAATAAATTCTATTAATACTAATAAAGGTAAAAGACCCAAAGGACAACCTGCAGGTACAAATAAAGAAAATAATTTTAAGCCATGTTTTTGGAAACCTAATATAGTTGCTCCTAACACTACTGTAAAACTAATAAAAAATGTTAAAATAAAGTGAGAGGTCGATGCAAAACTATACGGAACCATACCTACTAGGTTGTTTATTAGTATAAATATGAATAATGTGTATATAAAAGGGAAATAAACCTGTCCTTTCTTGGAGTTTATTTGGTTTATAACTATGCTATTAATAGTAGCATATATTGACTCTTGACTTATTGATCAATTATTAGCTACGATCTTATCTTTATTAGTACTTAATAAATTAAAAGCCAAAGCAATAACTGTAGCAGTTGTTAAATAAAGTCCTATATTGGTTACAAATATCCGTAAATAACCTAAAATAGGAGCATTTAAACTTATAAGATCTCTAATTTCAAACTGGTCAAGTGGGCTATTAGCTGTGTGGGGCATTTTTTTTCTTATATGAAACATTATATTGTTGTTCTTTTCTAAATCAGTTAAACCTTTTATTTCTGATATTGCACACTCTTCTTGGATAATGGTACTAATAGTAAAAAAATAGTAGCTAAGCGCTGACCAAACTTCACCAATAAGAGGTCAGATAGGAAATAATACTTTAAATAATACGAATACAGCTAAAGTAATTGAATACTTTCGCATGTATAGTAAAATAAATCTAGGTAATAATCGCATTTTGCTAAAATAAGTCATATAAATTTTAAAATATAAAAAATACTAGAAGATGAGGCTCAATTTTTATAGTTAGACATGTATATGTGGGCTAGTGGCAAGGCATACGTAAACTGGTGGCAAGGCATCTGGGCTCAATGTAATTTTTATGACTATACATATATAAGCTGGTGGCACTAATAATTAATCATACCTCTTAATTATTAATTAACAGTATCTTATAATTAATGGCATAAAGTCCAAAATTAATTAGATTTATGAATAAAAAAATGCAAAAATAAAATTTTTGGTCCCTTAAAATAAATAAACTCTTAATTTGCCTTTTGTATCTTAACTTTACAAATCGGGTTATTGCCAAGTAATATTATAAAAATAAGGAGACAAAACACATGGCTGTTGCCACTGCATACGCGGGATTGGGACGTAAGACCTTATGAATAATGTGTTTATAAATAAAAGTAAATCTGTTTTTTCTAAAAGTTCATTTGGTTTATGCTATTCATAGTAACATAAATACAGTCGGATTATTAGAATTTTTATTAGTGTGTAGATAAAAGTAAATACAATTAAATTCCCGGAGCCCCTCTACGACTCGGCCTTATCGTTCAGGTTGTGGCGCTCCAGATTTTCGTTATGCTCATGTTCATGCTGGTCATGCCCATGCTGCCCATTTGATAGATGGATTTGCAGATCATGGGTTTGGATTTGCAGACCATTTGATTGATGGTTCTGCTAACCATGGTCATGCTCTTACTGCTCATACTGTTCGACCGTCTCGTCCAGGTTGTGGCGCTCCAGACTTTCGTCGTCCAAATTGTGGCGGTTCAGATCCTCGTCATCCAGACGATTGTAAGCCAAATTGTCATAGTCGTGTTCTGCCCCTATAGCAAAGGACCGATTCACGGTCAGAAAATGGTCACACATAATTATAAAGTGCCAAACAATCATTATCCTTCGCAATGGAACATTACGAAGGATAATGATTGTCTATCTTTTGATGTTACATACCTATTTATATTTTCTGCGCTTACTTTAGGTTATTTTATTAACAGCATAAATAAATTTTATGCTACATACAATAATAAAAATGCCATCATAAGAGCAAATAATCCTGTAGCTTCTGCAAAGGCAAAGCCTAATATAGCATAAGCAAACAACTGTCCTCTCAAGGCGGGGTTTCTAGCCACACCCAAAATTAATGCTCCAAAAACAACACCTATACCAACACCGGCACCAATTAAACCTGTTGTAGCCATACCTGTACCTAAAATTTTAGCCGCTTGAATCATTATGAATTATAAAAATAAATTAATAGTATTAAAAAATAGAGCAAATAACTAATTGAAAAGGTTAAATACCTATAAAAGAAAAAGCATATTTAATTATTTTAAATGTCAAAACAAACAGTAAAGTTAAGCTAGCTATATATTAGTAATAAGCGTATGAAGATATATAGACACAAGGTATTACGCCCCAGCCCCGCGTAATACAGTGACAACAACCATGTATTTTGCCTCCTTGTCTTGATAATCTTATATGCCAACAACACTATTTCTAAAGCTAAAGTACAACAGGCTAGAAATCAGAGATAGACCTGGCATTAGAATCACGTTTTACTGGTATACACCATGCATCCTTAGTCAACATCATTATCGTGGTTTGTAGGTGAATTAACAGTTTTTTCTTGATCACCATCAGGACGATAAAAAGGATTTCCTTCCTTCGTAAAATGTTTTGACCACATTTTACGTTCTTTATTATTTAATTCTCCCGGCGCCACACTCAATTTATTTGATATAACTAACTTAGCCAGATCCAGGGTAGCTTTACTAGTTTCCATATCTTCTTTAAAACTTTCATTAAGATTACGCCTCTTTATTTCATCCAATGCTGCTTGTTCCAGTTGAATTTGGGACAGAGCGGTCTTGTACGCTACACATTTGCTTAATCTAGGAGATATCTTCATGCCTCGAGGATATGGTTCGTATCCTATTGCTCCCAAACCTGCAGTATATATACTTGTTTTTTGATCGTCGTTTAACTGATCAAAACCATGCGTACCTGACTTCTTTACTAATTCTAATAATACATCAGGAGACTCTATCTTCTCTTCCCATAATTTTGAATACGGAGATTTAGCAGAAGCTTTTAACAATCTCTGTGTTTCAAGCTCAATTTCAAATTGTTCTCTAAAATATTTTGCTAGATTGTTTTTTCGTTCTTCCATACGCTCATAAGATTCACCTAACTTTATGGATTCATCTTCTATTTGCTTTTGAGCATGTAGAATTGATACCTCCACAATAGCTCTTTTAGCTTCTCTCGTATCAATTCTAGCTACTTCAGCAATAGCTTGATTATACTTATTCATAGTGGCTAACATAGCTTCATCGTTCTCTTTTATAGCTTGTTGGAGAGCAGTACTATCTAGAGAGCTATCTTCACCAGCGCCAGTAGAGCTGCCAATCCCTGCATCAGTAGAGCTGCCAATCCCTGCACCAGTAGAACTGCCAATCCCTGCACCAGTAGAACTGCCTGTATTACCACCAGATGATGTAGAGAATAAAAAATTGCCCGGTTCTATAGGATAAAAGACCAGAGTGATGAATGTATATAAATTAGCAAGCGCTTCTATAGATAAGAATACGCTATCCAAATTGTTAGTTACAAAGAAGACTAATAAAGGTAATACCGCACCCATAGCTATGATAAATCCTATTCTATATCTCGATAATTTTTTAAGCGAGGCGGTAGTAACGCAAAAAGCTAAAACTAGTGATATGCCTGTATTAATAATAGGATAATATGCCAGCATATCTAAAGTATCAAATATAGTTTTAGATGGCCATCTTAATGCGAATGTAAAGAAAGCAGCTAATAAAAATAAAGAAATTTTATTAATTAATCTAAAGTTTCTACTTTCTACAAGCATACTTAGGAAAGCATGAGGTTTAGGTGGGCTACTTAATGCTCACTCTAAAGAATCAAATGATTTAATGATAAGAGCTTGTAAGAACAATAAAGTAGCTGTCACACTTATACCAATATTGACACCAATTAAAACGGTTGTAGCCATATCTATATCTCAAATTTCTAGTAATTGTATCATTGAGAAGTAGAAAATTTCTGGTAATTGTATCATTGAAAAGTATTTTTTTTTTAATAGTATTATAAAGTAGAGCAAATAACTAATTGAAAGGGTTAATACCCATAAAAGAAAAAGCATATTTAATTATTTTAAATGTCAAAACAAACAGTAACGTAAAGCTAGCTATATATTAGTAATAAGCGTATGAAGATATATAAACACAAGGTATCACGTCCACCCTCACAAAGGCAGAGATATAAACACAAGGTCTTACGCCCCAACCCCGCGTAATACAGTGACAACAGCCATATATTTTGTCTCCATGTTTTAACCTTTAGTAAGTATAGTTAATTATTAATAATGTACATGTTGTCATGTACATTCTACAGTATATTGAAGATTACTAAATCAATTTTGCGTTTTATAAACCAAAAGATGCAAACCTACGTAGTACTAATAAAAAACAAGTGTTGTACACCTTACTAAATACTATTTATTAAAAAAATAAAAATTTCATCTGCATTAAAAGGGTTTTGCTTTCTATTAAATATTATGTTTATAATTATACTCTAATTTTTATTTACCTAGCCATTCACATCTTTTTAAGAGATGTTAAGTTTTTTACATGCAAAGCAATAAGTTAAGAATGCCTTATTACGAAATTACCCTTTATATTGAATATTACACATTCCTTTCTTATTTTACTTTTCAGGGAGCATTAGACAAATTAGGGGTGTGTGATATAAAAAAAGCGCGAAACAGTAGGAAAAAAGAGTAAATCATTAAATTTGGGCAAAAAGGGCATTAGCATAGATGCGTATAATAATATATATATATATATGTTTTATATAAAAAAATAGGATTAATAAAAAAATAATTTTTTTTTTATATCTATTCTAATATATTTATGTCTTTAATATATAATTTTAGCCGGCAGTATAGTTTCAATATAGTATATAGCTTTTGCAAACATGCTTATAAAATTTTGATAAAAAGATAGGTTTAACTTTTAAAACGTACAAATTATTAATTATTATATAGATGAAAATCAGAGTAAATTCTTATCTAAGATTCGAACTTAGATCCAGATATTAGGAATATTCTGCTCTACCATTGAGCTAATAAGAATATGAAAATTTTTATTTATAGATAAAACGTTAATAGTGCAAACATATATAAATTTGTTTTTATTTAATTTAATTTATTAGAGATATGGAGGAATCGAACCTCTTATATATGATCTGCAATCAAACCGCACTACCCTGTACAACATATCCCTTATTTTAATGTATATGTCTGATATTAAAGTATAATCGGTTTTAATCTGTAAGTTTTAATTGTTATATGTGCTTAACTACTGGTATGCCTAAGTGTGATAGCATAACTTCGTAAGTATCCACATTGAGGCATGCTAGTTAAAGTAAACAAAGCCAAATTTATTGCATTTTAAAATAGTACAAAACAAGTAAAATATAATTACTAGTAAGTTACTAAAAACTTAAAATAGAAAAATTGTATAGATGGAATATAAATTAGCAAGTAGCTAAAAAAGTGAATTCTTATCTAAGACTCGAACTTAGATACAAATATTAGAAGTATTCTGCTCTACCATTAAGCTAATAAGAATAGTATTAATAATGGTTGTGTATATAAGTAATTGTGTATATAAGTAATTGTGTATATAAGTAATTGTGCATATAAGTAAATTAAGTAGTGGTATACGATTTAATCGTTTTGCTGAAACAAATTACTGATAATTCTTGCCTACGAAGCATTAGTAGTGATGTAATTGCATAACTTAGTAAGCATCCTCACCACAGGGTACTGCACCTATTAATTTTTTGTTAACACAACACGATATTTTGTTAGGATTTGTTTTTTTATTAAAAAAAAAACAATCCATGTAGCGGGTGCCGCCGATGTAAGGGATGCAGCAAATGTAGCACATGCTGCATATGCAGCACATGCAGTAAATGTACCGCATCCAGAAAGAACAAAATAAAATTTGCAACTTATCATCAATATAATTATTGGTCTCGTAATCATGATATAAATTTTTCTATGGAAACCGACTCTATAACAATAGGCATAGAACTATGTAATATACCACAAATCTCCGAGCATTGTCCATAAAAAGTTCCTTCTCTACTGATAATAACAGATGTTTGATTTAATCGCCCAGGATAAGCATCACATTTTAGACCTAATGCAGGACAAGCTAATGAATGTATAACATCAGCCCCTGTTACGATAATCCTTATATGAGTATGTTCTGGTAAAATAAGTCTGTTATCTACCTCCAACATTCTAAGCGTACCATCTTCTAAATCAGATTCTGGTATTAAGTATGAATCGAACTCAATAAACTCATCATCACTGTTTAAAAAGTCAGGATACTGATAACTTCAATATCATTGATGTCCTTCTGCTAATATAGCCATAGCTGGATCAATTACTTCATCCATTAAATATAATAACTTAAAAGACGGAAAAGCGATTAAAATTAATATTAAAGCAGGAGTAATAGTTCATATCAATTCAATCAATGTACCATGACTTGAATATTTAAATGAAATAGGTGATTCTGTAGTAGTATATTTTCTAACTATGATTATTAATAATCATCCTACTCCAAATAGTATTATCACTAGATAAAACAGTATATTATTATGTAATTCTACTAAAGCTTCCATTTGCGGTGATGCACTATCTTGAAAATATAAACCTCAAGGTCTAGGTGCATCAGTATGCGTATTCCTAAAAACAGAAACCGCATTTCTAATAGTATCAAAGCCATCATGAACAACACGCTCCTCGATTAAACCATTCTTATCCCCCATATTACCACGACCTGATGTAATGAAAGAATCTTTGTTTGCATTAATGATTCCCTGCATATGTTTGTAATCAGGATTAACTTCACCACCTACTATTTTTTTTATATAACGTGTTATTGTAATATGTCACCCGGTACTAGGATCTATCATCTCACAATCTCCATTTCTATGCTCAACTTTTACAAGGTCCTTAGCCATTTTTGGAGGTATCTCTCCATGAACATAATCAGGGTTTATATCAGGTGAATACAGGCTAGCTGGTTTAAGAGGATCAGGACGGCATATAACGGTTGTTCCATCCTTACTTAAAGTACCATACCTAGGAAATACATCTGCACCTAACTTAGGCATTTTTTTGGCATGTCAGTCAGCGATCTTAGTGAAAGATATAAGATTAGATTGAACCATATTTAAACCATGTCATAACTCTGTTCTATCATCTGATTCCATAGACAGTTCAATTAATGTATTTTCAATTAAACTAATTAATGGAACTATAATTAAAAAATATGCAAAGTAAACAACTGTAGATATTTGTCCAAATTCTATAAATGGGGATTCCACATGTTTAGCACCTAGTTCCATCAAGATTAAAAAATTAGCTACAAATAAAAAAAAAGCTACTTTACTTAAAGGTTTAAATTGTATACCCCTAGACCTAGAAAGATCAGTGAAGGGCATAATTAATAATATTAATATAGCAGAAAACATAGCAATTACACCTAATAGTTTATTAGGTATAGATCTAAGTATAGCATAAAATGGTAAAAGATCAATTTTATTTTAACATGCGATTTAATCTTTAAAATATAAGCTTAAAAAATAATCAAACCGTTAGTGTGAGCTTTATAACCCTAATTTATATAACATTTTATTAACAAAATATGGACTAGTTAATGATCTTAAATTATCCATACTTTCTTTGAAAATATAAATACGGGGTTTATTATCTCTGTTATAATGTATTGAACATCTTAAGTTAAATTTATCTTGTAGAACAAACATAAGTTTATCTACATCTTCATTAGAGAAAGCATAAACACTCAAATGCAAACCGAGCCCGTGACGGCTTCCGTCATCCATTATTCAAAAGGCTAGCCCTCTAGGTGTTAGTAATTCATAAATATTATCAGGAATCCTTTTTACATTTGATGGATAAAACATTTCTCTATATACATTAAAACAGGGAAGTTGCATAGTTGTAAAAGAGATAGCACTATATGTCTTTTTAGTTCTATTATCTTTGACTATTCTAGATTGAGGTATATAACCATTAACACAAAAAGGCTTAAAAAAGCTAAATACATAATTAAAGTACTCCATATGTTCTATGCTAGGTTGAGCATACACCAATCTAGAGTTACCAGTAGAGGATCTTTTTACTATGTGGGCATCTCCTAGTATAATACCAATTAATATATCTTTTATTTATTGAGGTAGTGTTATCAAAGCTCTATCAGCTGAAGATAAACGTGTAATACCTTTTGTGGATCGAGCTGCATACAATGCACCACTAGATCATAAAAGAATATTAAAGGAATCATGTTAATTTTATAAATACAACATATATATATTTATATTTATTGTATTACTACAATATTTGGACTATCTCTTCATTTTTAAGAGCCGGCTCATAAAAAGTCTCGCGTATAGTCTCTGAGGAACCTAGTAGTATAATGGCATAAAATGTTAACACAAATAAGCCAGTATATCCGTTGGTTTCCTGCTGATAATCCTAACCATAATTATATCACGGTGATTGCTCTGCAACGCAAAAGGTAAATATAAATTTAGGATTTTCCAGCAAACAGCGAGATTAAGTGACATCTTTTATTTATCACTCAGGTACTATGGCAGGAGGAGTTTGCATTGCATTAGCCATTACATAATTTTCACTGTCTCCTAATTTATTAGGCATAAAAAATACGAATACAGATAATACTAATATAAAGATAAATATGGTAATTAAATCTTTAAAAATAAAATAAGGGGCGAATGGTAATCTATCATAATTAGCTGAAGCACCCAAAGGATTACCTGAACCTGCTTTCTCATGCAGTACAATCATGTGCATTAAAACTAAAGCAGCTAATACAAAAGGTAAAACAAAATGTAAGGCAAAAAATCTATTTAATGTAGCATTATTTACACTGAAACCACCCCAGATAAACTCAACTATATCTTGTCCAACTCAAGGTATGGCGCTCATAAGACTAGTAATAACTGTTGCGCCTCATAAACTCATTTGACCATATGGTAAAACATACAAGTATACTTAATATAAACTGTAAGTTATTTATAAAAAGCTAGAATAACTTTGAATTCGTATATTCTATTAGTCTATGACAACTAAATACTCCGACTGTGCATTAAGCATCATTTCAGACACCCATCAGTGACCCAGTCTGTCGCGGTCATTATAATAACCGACGATCTCTAACATAATAATATAGCCGGCTATATAGTTAACTTTACACTATATACCAATATTAAAAGTTCTTTGATCGTACCACTAATATTGCCTAAGAAATAAATATATCTCTTAAATAACCTTGTCAGGCTATTCCACTTTAATTTTTATTTTTTTTATAAAATTGCATAAAAATTTGTACTCATGGGACTATGGTTTAAATTAAACAACTATTGAACAAACAACAATTAAATTTGTAGAAAAAGAGCAATCAAATAAACAATACAGGTTAAGATGTAATTTTACTTTGTCAGAAATTTAATAATTCAACGTTTTTTTAGTATTTTCTTAGGTGTGTTCATAGCTCTTCATATAGTTTTTACACTACACCTTAATGATTCAGCTCCTGCCGTAATACTAGGGTATTCACCATATACCGTTCTATCTAAATTGAACAGTATTATGGGTTTAGAATTTTTTGCCATGTTAACTAAGCTTTCTTTAGAGTATACAGGCTTTTTACGAGTTAAAGCAGCTGCTTTAATATTTGCCTTGTGTACCTCACTCATTAATTCACCTTTATTTAAATCACCTGTTTTTAAACGGCGTTCTTGGCTATAGTTTTCTACCATTTTTATTCTCGTTATTTCAGAGTGCTTATAGCCAAAAGTGTTTCCAGCTTCAGTCACTATATTATAATCAGGTAATAAAGATTTCAAATAATAATCCTCTAAGTTTAGCAGTTCTTTATTATTTTCTTTAGTAACAACTTTGGGAAAAACATGTAATATCATAAAAGCAAAATTGTCTATCCCATACTTTTTTACTGCAGCTTTTACTATCTTGCTACCAGTAAAATTAAATAAATGCTTACGGAACCTAGCATTGAATTTATTTGTGGAAGCAGATCCTACGTAACAGCTTAAATTAATCTTATTTAAAATTAAATATACACCCGCTATGTTCCTAGTTTCGTTTAACACTTTATTTTGAGTTGACTTTTCATTTAAACTTTCATAAATATGTACAGGTTTAAGGTTGTTTCCACTTAGAAAATCTGTAACATCTTTAGAATGCTCTTGTAAAGAATTATAGGTACCTAGTTCTTTTTTTTTTTTGATTATACTTAATGATCTAGAAAAAGTAGAAAAATGTTTTACACCGCCTTTACCAGAAAAGGATGTAGCCGACATAGTGCTTAATTTTTTGCTTGTAGAAACAAAGCCTAAGCAAAACATGACTTGTTTAGAATTTACTTTATTTCATTGTTTTTTATTGTTGTTTTTTATATTGTTTAATTTATACCATTTTGGGCTATTTAAAAAACCCAGGAATGCTGTAGCCATCATTAAAATAAATATAACTGTACCTATAGTTCAAACTAATGTTCTAGGAGCTTTATATGATCCATAGTATAATCCTCTCCCTATGTGAAAATAAACTGTAAAAAAGAATGCGGAAGCTGTGTTTGAATGTAAATATCGTATCAATCATCCATTGTTAACATCACGCATAATATGTTCTACTGAATCAAATGCTTCTAAAACATTAGAATTGTAATGCATTGCTAATGTTACTCCTGTTATTATTTGTATTATTAAACAAAAGGCTAATAAAGAACCAAAGTTTCATAAAAAACTTAAATTAGATGGTTGCGATGAATCAATTAGATATGAATTAACCAACTTTAATAAAGGATGACTCTTGAATAATCTCATTTTTATTATATATATATATATATTATAACTTTATTTATAAAAATTAATGTGCCTACAGAACAAATAAGGTTACCGTAGGTTTTATGATTTCTTGCGAATTGTATATTAAAACGCAATCTGTTTTATAAATATAATAGTAAATATTTTAATATCTATATGGTTGTAATGTGATTGCATAATTTCGTAAGCATTCACAAACATTTATTTTTCTTTTTTATATTTACTTTTCATTACTTAACTTCTGATATTTAGGATATTTCTATGATACTTAAGAAGTTATGCAATAAAAAATAAATAAACCGTGGATTATATATAATATACTTAACCGTATTTAAATCAGTTTTTGTTTTATGTGAGTTGTTTATGTCACATTTCCGGCTTTTACAAGACGGCTCAGACTATTTCATCATCTTTAATTACTTTCTATATTTAACGCAAGGCAAGATATGTGCAAATGGCACAGTTGTAAGTGTAGACTCACATATAAACATTACTCTAATTTTTCTTAACTTAAAAAGAAAAATAAAAGTAATATAATCAAGTATTAGTAAATACGAAAAATATATGGCAGTAAGATATCAATCAATAAATATATTCTTAGGTATAAATATATGTATTTATAAACAGAATAAACAACATATTATTATAAATAGAGTAAATATAAAAAAAATACGTCGATATTAATAATAAATATATACGCCTAGGTAAAAAACTACTTATCCATACTTTCATACCATAAGATCCAATACGTATGTAAGATTCAGACTTGGTATGCTGCAGGTTAGATTTTGCAAAACCTCTTAAAGTAACTGAAGATAAGCCTTTGTAAGAAGAATCCATATCTTTTATATTACCGGTATATCTAAGTTTAAAAACAGATTTAGCAGCAGTGTTACGCTTAGTCAATCTTCCTGCCACCTCAATTCTTATACCAGTTACGTCCACGTTTTTTATATTTTTAAACACTTTTTTTTGTTTATCATGTGTATAATCAGAAGATATTAAGTTTAACGGTGTGGATGCACAGGTTACTCTTTCTTGATTTTCAATAAATATACCGTTGCAAGTTTTGCGAATGTTGTCTACATGTTTGGACGTTTTATAATTTTTAAATATATCCAGACTCCGGCCGGTATATACTGCTGATAATAGTGAATCTACTCCATCCTTATCTTTTGGTTGCACATGTGAGAGGTCATTATCACTATTAATCTTTAAGCTTTTTTCACTATTAATGTTTAAGCTTTTTCCACTAATCTTTAAGCTTTGCTTGTTATTGATGGTATCCATCCTCAAAGTTTGACTATTATCACTGAATGGTAATTGCAAAATTTTATTGTTATTACTTGTCTTCAAGTTTAAGTATTCAATTTTAGTAAAGCTATCTGCTTTTAAGTTTTGTAATCTTTTATCTCGAGTATATATATCATTATATACGGCTAATTTATCCATATCTGGTACCGTAAATAACCACAAAGATTTATCTAATACCTTAATTATATTATTTTTTCTGTTTTTTAGTTTTGTCAGTAATGTTTCTGAAAAAATATAACTATTAAGGTATATATATTTAAGGTCAACAATATTAAACTCAATATTTTTATAGTAAATTTTTTTTACCAGGTCTACCAAAGGCAGAATATACCTTTGGTCAAATTTAGACTTGTTAATGTATATTAACTGTCTATTGTAAACAGATAGTATTTCTTCACGTAAACATTTAGCAGCGTAATTATTGTAAAAAGAATAAAATTTCTCACTATATATAGACTTACCATATGATATATTAGCACTTATATCTTTGTATGTAAAATTATTGGCAGCATTAGCTTGTGCAATAGCATCCATATTTAGAGATATGTTATTTTTTTGCTGATTTATTTTGGAGTTAAAAGTCAACATATCTAAACCTTTATTTTTAATTGTTTTCAATTTAATGTTAGAAGGTCAGTCTTCCGTGTTAGATTTAAAAATTTTTTCTTTTAAAAAATTAGGTAAAAAAGTGTCCATTACATCTAAAGAAGCAATCTTTTTTAGTTTGTTAAGATAATATATTTTTTGTCTATTGTAAGTATATAAGGTAATAATTATTTGGTCATTTGTGTGTTTTAGTTGTGGTTTGCTAGTTAATATTTTGTTAATAGACAGCCTTCTAGCTTTAATACGCAAACGACGAGATTTAATATTTTTTTCTAACTTGCGGCTATAAAAATTAAAATAACTTTTTACTATTCTAAGTAGGATCTTATTAAGAGTAGGTAAAATTTTAAGTAGATTCATATTAAATGTGTAGATACTATTGTACCATTCATTACTTAATGGAGAAAAATGTCGTGGTTTACCTACGTAGTTGTTCGCCTTCGTAAATGTTTTTGATATTTTATCTTTTTTTGATGCTTGCTTGTCTAACTTATTGTATGCATCAGTAGTATATTGTACCTTGTTCAGCAATCGGCGTTTATCATCATTCATATTACCATCATGGTTGTGAAACAATAGCAATCCTTTTCCTATTGGTTGCCTCGTAACATAACACATATTACTCTTAAAATTATTGTAATTATAAATCATGTTATTTCTACTAATATATTTGTTGTTTACATTTTTGAAATGATTATCGTTATCACTATTTTTGTGCTTATTCATTGTTGTTATTTTTATATTCATTTTTATTTTTATTTTCATTTTTATTTTTATTTTTATTATATAATAACACGTATACTAATATATAAAATAGTTAATATATAATAATAAAAAGGACATCATTAGCCGTATAGCTTTATATGTATATAATATACTGCCCTAGAATTAATATGCGTTAATATTTAACACATATTACAGTATATTAATTATTGTAAAAAGCAGGTAATATTCATGTTAATTATTGATCACTGTTATGTAAAACATAATATATGTAGTATTTATAATACACTACCTTATAATATAGGCTATTGTATAATATTTATATGGTAAAACATGCGATCATAAATATTATATAATAGAAAATATTTAAGCAGCAAGTATTCTATATGCAGGTTTGGATACTTTACTTGGTAGCAACATGCAGGCTTATCTTCAATAGATTAACCTCGCAGGTATGCTTAATAAACTAGAAATATAAGAAGCTAATCATACCTATTTTTGTAAATAAATAATGCTTTATGCTTATTTTTTTGCTGTAATGCCTCAATAACCTGATTGCATAAATACGTAAACATGCACACTGAGCCATGACATAAGTTAAGCACACACAGCAAAGCTTAAAAAAATAATAGAAAACAAGACTAGATTTTGCATTTGCAGTATAAAATATCTGCTGCAACCATACTTAACCATAGGATAGCGCTTAAATAAATTAACGTTGCATAACACAATAAAAAATATAATTGATTTTATACATAGAAGTAATATTTATGTACTTATGTAATAAACCATGTAATATATAAGCCATATAGTTAATAAATCTGTAATTAATTTTCATAGCATATAACACACTATTTAATTAAAATCAAATAAATCAAGGAATATGTAACACTGCAAGTAGGAACCATCAGTAAATAGAAGTGCGAGGCAGCAAAAGACTAGTAAAAAGTAATATGTAATATCAGGAAAGTGTGTAACACCAGGGTAAAAAGGAGTGTGAAGCATCAGGGAAAGAAAGTACGAAGTAGCAAGACATCAGGTAATAGGGGTGTCTAACATTAGGAGTATGAAGCATCAGTAAATAAAATCCTTACCATAAATAACTTAAGTGCTAATGTATAACATCTATACAAGTATACTTTTTACTTATTGTATACTATTTACTTATAGTATACAAGTATATTTTATATAACTATAAGTATGTATTAAGTAAAAACATATAAGTATATAAGCAAAAATATATGTTAAATAATAGTACATATAAATTAAAACCAAAAATTTGCCTAGGTTTGAAACATGCAGGAAGAGTAAATTAGAGTTGTTACAGAATAATGTAAACCATCTAATACGGGGGCGGGATATATACCTAAAACTAATGTAAATAAAACCAATGTTAATAAAATATAGAATTCACGTTTATTAAGATCAGGAACATTTACATTAAAAAATTTAGAGTATGATCCAGAAAAAGCTATTCTGTTGAACATGTAAATGGTGTAAGCAGCAGAAAATATAATAGATGAACTAGCTAAAACTCCCAATATTGTAGACTTTTGAAACGCTCCATATAATGATAAAAATTCACCTATAAAATTTAAGGTAAGAGGAACACCACAATTAGCCAAACATAGTATGAACAAAACAATAGAAAACAAGGGCATTAGTTGGGCCATACCTCTATAATAGGTTATGAGTCTAGTAGAAGATCTATCATATAGAACACCTCCTACACAAATAAATAGGCCAGAAGACACAAAACCATGAGCTAAACCTAATGTTATCCCTCCTTCTATACCTTGTATTGTATTACTAAAAACACCTATAAGGTAAACTGCAGCATGTGATACAGATGAATATGCTATAAGCTCTTTTACATCTATTGTTCTTAATGTACTTATACTAGCATATATAATAGTAATAACACCAATCAAATATATAAGATAAGTGTAATTTAAACAAGCTTTTGGTAATAAAGGTAATATTAATCTAAGTATACCATATAAGCTTAGTTTAAGAACTATTCCTGCTAATATTATACTACCACTTAACGGTGATTCAACATGAGCTTTTAACAGTCAAGTATTTAAAATAATTACTGGTGTTTTAACTGCAAAAGCTATAAAAATACCACAAAATAAGAAAAATTGAGTATAATAGTTTAAATTAGTTTTATATAAAGCATCAAAATCAGTGGTTCCTATTATGGAAGACATTGTAACTATAGATAATAATAAAAATAAAGAACCCAAAAGTGTGTATAAAAATAAGTAAAAACTAGCTCTTACCCTGTTGCTTGAACCAAAAGACCCTATCAATATGAACAAAGGAGGTAATATACTTTCAAAAAAAATGTAAAACAATAAAATATCTAGTACTAGAAACACGCACAATAGTAGTGTTTCCAACAACAATATTGTTATAAGAAACGATCTCAAGTTGTGGGATATAGATGTTCAATTCGATAACAATGCAATAGGCATTATTATTGTTGTTAACAAGACAAAATATATAGATAAACCATCTACACCTAAATAGAAACTAAAGGTATTTACTTCATGATATTCTTGTACAAATTGAAACTGATTGTTAGTTAAATCAAAAAATGCAAATAACACTAAAGATACAAATAAAGCTAATATTGATGTTTTCAATGCTGTAGATTTAAGGGAGATGTTCGTCCATGTAGTTATGTATTTAACCATTGGCACATTAGGCTTTAATGTTTGTGGTTTGTTGACTGTTTTTACCTCTGAAAGTTTTGTCTGTGTTAGCGGTAGGGATTGGTGGTCTAACCCTCTATTATAACTCACATCTGCATTCACACCTGCAAATGCAAGATAAGAATCCCCAGAATTAAGCATTGCTTTCTTCACACTTGTATCTTCGTCCTTATCGTCAGTAACAGCTTTAATCTCTGCTTTCTCGATATGATCACTAATAGCCTCAGGTTTCACATTGTGCATTAACGTGGTAATAATCAGTACTCCTAGCAAAGGTATTAATAGTATTAGTATAATTATCACGGCACATACATCATATAAAAAATTTACCACATAATACTTTTATTACCTATATTGTTAACTATTTACATAGATATTAATAATTATACTAAAGTGTATCGACGGTGTAACCATCAAACTATATGCTAGCAAAATAAAGTTTGCGGAAAAAGTGTACGTAATTTCAATATCAAACTGTGAGATTTCTATTTTTGTAAGGTTACTTAGTTATACATACTTATTGGTTGCATGCAAACATGCAGTAAGATTCTATATGTTTTAGCATGTGAGTGTCTTATTTATTAACTAGATTGATAAAAGATATATGCGTATTTTTTGCTACGTATATGTTAACTTTTGTTACACATCTAAAAAATACTTACTATATATTTATTTTTTTTTTACCTGTTATAATACCTATTTTAATTTTATAATTCATTAAAAATAATCCCTTCCAATTAAACTTGACTAGGTTTAGTTGATTTTTTCATACTAAAAAGGAAAATTAACGTAGTATAATACTACGTAAGTATAAAAAAAGATCAAAATTAAAGGCGGTTGAGTATAAGCAGTAGCTAGTTTGATGCATGCGTCAAACATTATATAGTTTATAATAAATGCACATTACTAGGTATTAAACCAAAGCTAATAAGAATGCAAGGGAATAAAAAAATAAAAGCCAGTACAAGGGGTAAAAGTATTGTTCAACAAAATGACATCAATTGGTCATAACGTATTCTAGGAAATGAGGCTCTAGCCCATATAAAAATAAATATCATTATACAGGATTTTAACCCTAATGTAAGCCCATACACCATTCCTTCTATTATAGGATGAGACAATAGAGTTTCATAATCTGAGTTTATAATATTAACATATAAATAGGGATCAATTTCTTTAAATAAATATATGAGGGGTATGAAATTAACTATGTAGCCACCTAAAAAAAGTATAGTTGTCAGTATACAAATAAGAACAATACTAGCATACTCAGCTAGAAAGAAAAAAACAAAGATAACTGCCGCATGTTCTGTCATAAAACCGCTAACTAACTCTGATTCCTTGTGTAATATATATATAAGAGAAATAAACCTTTTAGTTTATTTATTAGTTATTCACTTTAAATCTATACTGCTTTTTATAAATAAGGCATGAATTTAAATATTTACCAACTGTAACTTTAGATATATTTAAATACTTGGCTAATTCAACATTATTTTTAAAGTTTTTAATTAGATTATTTTTTAAATCAAATATACCTACACCGTTTCTATGTTTACTTAATCTATCGCTTATCATTTTCTTTGCTTCTTCACTATGTTTTTTACCAAACATAGGGTTCAACTCACCTGGTTTACTTATCAATTTTAAAGTTTCCTCCTTATGTGATTTACCGTACATAGGATGATTAGATATATTCTCAAATCTTTTTAACATTTTTAATTTAGCTTCGTCTGTATGTTTATAGCCTTCAATACTTGTAGCTGTTCTCATAAAATTATACAAGCTATCAAAGGGATATTTTTTAATATAACTTGTTTCTAAGTCTGTTAAAGCTTTATTACTTGCCAGTTTACTATGATAAGTAAAATATTCGTAAACACAAAACTCAAACTTATTTAAGCCATATTTTAATATAGCATTTTGTAAAGCGATATTAGATTTTTTGTATGCAAGATGTTCAATAAGTCTTAAGTATAAATCCTTCGCGCTACCTATATATCGCTTATTATTTACAGTATTTACAAAACAATATATACCTGCTTTATTTCTTAATATTTTATTATATGAAATAACCGTTTCATTATTATTTAAATTATGAAAAGCTTTTATAGGCACAGGAGTAGATAAATTGTCCAACGATTGAGAGGAAGAAAAAGATCTAGAAATAAAACTAGAATAGCCTCTTTTTTGTTCGATATAGGTACGGAATCCTATTTTATAAGTGTTAGTTGTACACAACCTATATTTCTTATATATATATTATTTTTACATTCACATATAAGGTTGGACTATCTTTTATTATATACAATATAAATTTGTATTTAATGATTGCGTGTAGTCTCTGAAGATTCTACTAGGATACCTTAGTATCTGTTTGTTTCCTGCTGATTGTCTTATGATATTAAGGTTTTCCAGCATATAGCAATCTTTTACGAGACCAAATCATATTGTTTTTAGTCAATAGCCTCGGCTAAATCAAAGGGAGCTCTATTTGTTTCTGCTATGGACCCTATAAAAAATATGATAAATATAGGTAATAGTGGTATGATGTATCATACTGCTTTTTGAGATTCAATGTTAACAGTTAAACTTAAACTACCTGATAACAATATTACAAGTAAAATAGCTGAACTTAAAATCAACTCATAACTAATTAATTGAGCTGTACTTCTTAATGATCCCAGAAATGCATATTTAGAATTAGCAGATCAACCTGCTAATAATATACCATACGTAGATAAAGAAGAAACAGCTAACATATAAAGTATACCGAGGTTAAAATCCGAGATAGCCAACCCGGGTCCATAAGGTACAACAGAAAAACCTAGCAAAGAAAATATTAACGTTATTATAGGTCCAAGAAAAAATAAAACTAAATTAGCTTGCGTTGGGGAAACGTATTCTTTCAGTAAAAGCTTTAAAGCGTCTGCAAATGCTTGTAAAAGACCATAGTATCCCACTATATTGGGGCCTAATCTTCTTTGCATGCTTGCCATAGTCTTTCTTTCAGCAACCGTAACAAATGCTACAGTTAATAAAACGGGAACAGTTACTATTAAAACTTCTACAATAGAAATCAGTAAGGGTAAATATAACATAATGTAAACTAAAGTGTATAATTTTTTATTGATTGGTTTGCATAACTTCGTAAGTATGTTTTACTTCGTAATACTGTCTACATTGTACTACTAAAATTGCTACTAACCTTTAAAGCTGCACTATATAATAATGTGATTGCTTACCAAGTAGCGCAGCATAATTTTGTGAGCACTACACCATATAACTTAATTTCACTTAGTAGGCCAGAAGCTATGCAGGTATTTAGTATTACCATGTATCAGCTAGAAACTAGAAATAATAACCCATTGTACTTTTTATGATTGCTTACATAGTATAAGGCTAGTTATACAGGCAGTGTGCAGAAAAAGTATATGTCTTATTAAAAAATTAGGTTAACAATAAAACGAATTTTCGTATTAGTTTTAATAAATAGCCGGCTGTGTAATTTTAGCCGACTTAGGTGTCATGCTTACTTTCTAGAAGCAAATCATCAAACACCAACTACATTTATCACATCTATATACATTTAATAGAAATCTATAACATAGAAAATGTACGAATTATTAATTATTATTATATAAACGTAAAAGGGACTAGATTCTTATCTAATATTCCAACATATGATGCATAACTTCGTAAGCACGCCAAATTTTAATAATATTTTACTCTACCTGGGTAACTCAGGTGGGTAATCTAAACGAAATATATCGAATGATTAGTGGGGGTGCATGCACCAAAGGAAGTATTACGCTTCAAATATTCATATAGCTCCGCATGGAGGCCTGTGTGATAAATATGCTGCATAACTTCGTAAGTATACTAGTTATAAGCATATGAAGAGATATAGACACAAGGTGTTACGCCCCAACCACGCGTAATACAGTGACAACAACCAGATATTTTGCCTCCTTGCTTTTTATAATCTTATATGGCAACGATCCTAGATGTAAGGCTAAGGTACAAAAGGCTAGTTAATTAAATAGAGATAAGATATACACCTGGCATTATAATCACGTTTTACTAGTATACACCATGCATGCTTAATCAACATCATTAACATGGTTTACATCATTATCATGGTTTACAGGTCACTTAACAGTTTAGAGATCTCTAAAGTGTTTATTGAGCATTTCTAAGGATATCTCTAAACTGTTTAGTGTTACCTTGATTTCACCATCTAATCTTGGCAGAGTTCTGTGGAGCAATCTTAGTATAAACCTGAGGGTGATTAAGCCGTAAATAGTTCACTATATAGTTTTCCTGCTCAGGTAAAAAAACATCGCCACTCAAGGTAGCAAGACCTGCTCGTTGAGCTTGTGAATCTAAAACTCTAGCTATATTACCCATTAGTGGTTGGTAACTAGCACCAGGTGTATGTTGATAATCTTGGTTTAGAGGGTCACTCACTTGTATTGGTCCATGTAATTTACTTGCTTTTAAATTACCGTTAAGACCTGTATGGGCACCAGGAACAGGTGGTGCTGGTGCAAATGCACCAGCACCACCTGCAGGTACAGGTGCAGGTAGTGCATTCGCACCTGCACCACCCATAGGAGGATTACCTCCAGCAGGAACCATGTTAGAAGGCATCATAGTTATAGTTTCAGAAGGTTTTCATAATTCAGTCATTATTTCACCTACTAAACGTATATATATGCTCAGTACAGTATAATACATAATAGAAAATTTATCGAACATGTCTGTAAAAACATCCACATGGAAATAATTAAAAATAATATACCGACTAATAAAACCTGTAAAAAATACTATTGTAAAACTAAATATAAACTTTTTAGTGCAAATATTACCCCATATTTGTTTTATAAAAGCTCATAATTTGTTGGGTTTACGTTGAGGCATTCCACTTTGTACAGGCAGACTTACGAAAGCATGAGGTTTAGGTGGGCTACTTAATGCTCACTCTAAAGAATCAAATGATCTAATGATAAGAGCTTGTAATGCATCGTAAAAATAGCTAGGCATATGTCAAACATAGCCTGATATAGGTTTACCTTCTGTCAATTGTATATATAATGCGTGTAAGAACAATAAAGTTGCTGTCACACTTATTATAGAACCAAAACTAGATATCATGTTTCAACCTGCGAAAGCGTCAGCATAATCACTTATTCTTCTAGGCATACCCTGCAAACCTAAAAAGTGTTGAGGGAAAAACGTAACATTAACCCCTATGAATAAGATTCAAAAATGTACTTTTCCCCATGATCTGTTATAGTCAACACCTAGTATTTTGGGTATTCAAAAATATCAGGCACTATATAGTGCAAAAACAGCACCCATTGATAATACGTAGTGGAAATGCTATTGGTAATTTTTCTTTTATACATTACATATAGTTAATTTGTTTAATGTTCTTGTTCAGCTAAAGCATTTAAAATTTTTTTTGATATGCAGAATTCTCCATGATTTTCTGAATTAACACCTAATCCCCTAGCAGCTTTAAAAGCTTGGAGATATTGGTAATTAAGATTTGCTTGCACACAATCTCTATCAGCATAAGCATAATCTAAGCTACTATAGCTACATGTTTTCTTACCCGCTGCACTTAATTCATAAAGAACTTTTGCAAAGTTTTTATTAAAAGGTTGGTTACCATTTTGGTAATCTCACCCCACTAAAGTAGTGGGGTATTGATCCACCATAATAGCAATTATTTTAATTACACTGCCTTTAGGTAAAACCTACATTAACATGACCACCTGTTACCCTATATAAGCCACGTTGAGGAGTTGCTAAAGTTAGCCCTGCAATAAAGGAGTTCTAGCTATAGCCCCACTATCTTTTTCACTAACAAATGAATCTAAAAGTAAGGGTTTTGAAAAAAGACATGTTAGTACTAAATAAATTATTATAAATAGAATATATAACGTTATATTACGCATTGTACTTTGTCCTAACATCAATAATAAAATTTTAAATGCAATAATTAACACAAGAAATGAAAAAATTAACAATCTAAATGAAAAAATTAGTGTATAAGATAAAAATATTGTCTTATATTGGACTGTATCATTACCAGTAATGCTAAACTATTTATTGTTGTAAATTAGATATGAAAGTAACTTTATATCATAAAGGATTTTCATATTTAATTCAATTAATGACAAAATCTGAGTATATTTTATGTTCTATACTATTTATAGGTGATGTTTTGTATTTTCTAATCTCTATAAAAGGTTTAATTTTTGTAACTCTATAAAACTTCATATCACAATATAATCTATTATGCATGAAATAGTCATATATAAATAGCATAGCATTAACATTTTGAAATTTAAAAGCGATAGATAAAAATTGTTTAGAACCTTGCATATTAGAAGATTTACTACGTTTTATTATGTAGGGTTTACATTTGGGTATAGTATTATTGAAATTTAATTTTGAGCTGTACTCATTATATTTAAACTCTAAGTTGCATTCTATTCTGTTACCAGAATAATTAAATACTACACTACCATCAGTATCTACTAAACCTGAAAAATAAGGGTCATATAAGCCTATATTATAATCAGGCTCAATGTAATCAATATTAGACAAAACACACGCCTGTTTAAACGAGGGGACTTTTAATCTAATAAGACCATTAACACCATTTAAAATATAATTCATAGATTCTTTAGTAGACACTATAAATATAGAATAAGGTTTGTTTTTGTCAGATCTAATTCTACCCATATGTAAATAATTTTGGATACGTGTTAATATTCTAATATCTCTGTTATGTAATTTAATTCTAATTTGTTTAACAACTTTTTTACCATTGCTAGGAGATTTTCTAATATCAAAATTACCGTCTCCATCTAATACCCCCGCAAATCAATTTCAAAATTTATAATCTTTAGTATCTGGCAATTGACGTACAGTCTCTGAGAATCCTTTACAGTTTTCTGCTGATTGTATGTTTATATCCTTTATTGATAATTTTGTACTGTTATTTTCACTACTTAAAAGTATATTATACCTACTGTGGTCTAGTTTGTAAAGACAAAACGTATTAATAAATAGTAAACAATACACAAAAAACATAGTTTCCAGCATATAGTCAATTTCAAAATAATATTTAAAAAAAGATATATTATCTAGGCCCATTTGAGCTACTACGTAATAGGTATCGTGAAATGCAATGTCAAGAGAAGCGTTAGCTAAAACAACACCACTCAATCCTCCTACTGTGAACATAAATACGAACCCTAAGGCAAATAACATAAAAGGTGTTAATTGAAAAGATCCTCCGTAACATGTAGCTAACCAACTGAATATTTTAATTCCAGTTGGTACTGCTATAATTAAAGTAGCAGCTGTGAAATACGCTCTTGTATCCACGTCTAGACCAACACTATACATGTGGTGCGATCAGACAACAAAACCTAGAACACCTATGGACATCATGGCATATACCATACCAAGATAACCAAATACGCTCTTATTTGAGCTGGCTGATATTGTAGTACTAATTACTCCAAAACCTGGTATTATTAATATGTAGACCTCTGGATGCAATTAATTTTTGCTTTTACGTTATACATTATTTCCTGCAATATATTCAAGCATTCTATGTATTTGGGGTTGATGTACAGGATTATCCAGTTCTCATTGTATGACATGAGTTATGCGTATATTATTGCCATAGTTATAAGTGATATGATTTATATGTCTCGCATCTAATTGGGCAGGGTCTCAGTTATTTAGATTTAATGGGGAAAAATCCTCAAAAGTAATGTCTCCCCCTGGAACTTTGTAATTATTTGTATCAAATCTAAATACACATATTTCCAAACCTATCTGACCTATAGCTCAGATTCTGTCATTATTAATTACTAAACCTTCACATTCTTGGAATAATTGCTCTCTCATAAGTTTTTGCCATGTGTAAGCAAGCCGTTTTTTACCCTCATACACTACATATGGAAGAATATCACCATAATCTCTTCTATCATTATTTCTAGTACCATCGTTAATTAAAAGGACAACAAGGTCTGCTCTACCATGTTTTGCTGTCGAATCTATATTTCAAACTTCCGGCCCTACAATTCACCCATTATTAAAGGGAAAGTAATAAGGCAATATAGCTGCCGTTATCAAGTTATAATCAGACTCCGTTAGTTACTCATTGTTGTCTTGTTTTGTCCTAACCTTTTCAATATAGGCCTTTATATTCTTAAATTCAAAAACTGACCTCATTTTATAAATAAAAATTCTAAGTTTGTGATACTATCACTCATTTCTACATAAGAAATAATGCAACAAAACACAACAATCAGCTAATATATATATTAAAAGGATTATATTGGATAAGACCTATGGGATTTGAACCCATGTATTAATGATTAAAAGTCACACATATTTCCAATTAAACTAAGGTCTCTACTTATATTTATATCTTGTGAAAATAGCTTATACTAGCCTCTAGATTCAGATATTTTCTTGCAGGTCTGCATGTAGTAATATTTTATATGTCATAATCTAACTAAAGATAGGGTTAACTAAAACGAAAAAGTATACTATATTAATATATTTTGATAGTCATATAAAGGAGACTCCACAATATATTAATAATGTGTATGTTATCATACACATTCTACAGTATATTGAAAGTCACTAAATCAATTTTGCGGTTTATAAACCAAAAGATGCAAACTTACATATAGTAACATAATGCAAATTAAAAGCAAATAATTATTATTGGACTATATATTTATCCTCTGTTGTTTCATTTATTATTAAACTTAATTCATGCTTTAGCCAAACAACTTCCAGGTAAAGCAGAATGAGCTTTCAGGGCTTTTAATTCATAATATCAACCTATTAAGAATAATCTCTTTTTTTTGTTAGAATAAGAGGGGTATATCAAAAGATAACTTTTAAAAAGTTCTATGTCATCCATTGATTGTATAGATCACTTATAGTAACCGTTTTGACCTTTGTCAAAATATACATTACCACCAAAAATGTCTTTGAAAACAATAACATCAACTAATAATTTGTTAGTTACAGATATGGTTAATTGAGGTTGGTTATTTTTTATAGAATAGGTAATAGTACCATCTGCATCAAAAAACCCAGAAAACCATCCATTGTTTTTGCTAATTGCCATAGGGTATATAATTCTTATGTTTAGATTAGAACACATATGTTCCAATTGCTTAACTCTTGATGTATGTCTAACTTTACCATTAATTCTATTAATTAACTCTAGCATACCCTTTTTATTATGTAGTCTATATCTAAGAGCCTTTGCTCCAGATCTTACTTTGATAGATCCACCCAATTTTTGTTTAATAATAGCCAATGCATGTTCATCTTGTAATGACATAGTTATTTCACAACTAGGGTATCCTGATTTACTGAGTATAAGAGATCCATCTACATCAATAAGTCCTGCCAACCATTCATTTCAAGAGTCAACATTATTGGCGAAACCTTGTTTAAAGGATAATGGACGTGTAGTCTCTGAGGTTCCTACTAAGAAATTAAATCTTTTTGTTACCTGCTGATTGTCTTGTTTTGCCTCATGTTTATTGCGGAACATTAGAAACAATAAACACGATGGTGCAGCCATTGATAAAATTTTTACTTTATAGGGATATAGGTTTAGTACTAACAATGTGACTATTATACCACTTATATATAAAGTATTTACCAATGGATATTGAGAGTTCCAGCATATAGTCCATTTCAATAAATAAATTACTTTATCTACGGGCCATCACAGACCAAAAAATCAGAAAAGATGTTGATATAATATAGGATCACCACCACCAGCTACTTCAAAAAAAGATGTATTGAAGTTTCTGTCCGTTAATATCATAGTAATTCCACCGGCTAGCACAGGTAAAGATAACAGAAGTAATACAGCTGTTATAGCAACAGCTCACCCAAATAGTGCTAACTTATGTAATCTAATACCTGGGCATCTCATGTTAAGGATAGTAGATATGAAATTCATAGCCCCTAATAAGCTGCTTACTCCAGATAAATGTAAAGCAAATATAACTAAATCTACGCTGGGTCCACTATGGCTTTGTATTCCTGATAGGGGTGGATAGAGAGTTCAGCCTGTACCTGCTCCATTCTCTATACCATTAGCAAATAAAAATAATGCTATACTTGGTATTAATAGCCAAAAACTAATATTGTTTAACCTAGGAAATGCCATATCGGCTCCCCCTATTAACAATGGCAATAAAAAATTACCAAACCCTCCTATCATAGCTGGCATGACCATAAAAAATATCATAACAAGAGCATGAGCAGTTATTATACTATTATACAATTGATTATCTTCTATAAATTGAATTCCAGGTGCAGATAGCTCTAATCTGATTAAGACAGAAAAGGCTGTACCTATTAAACCTGAGAGTAGAGCAAAAATAAGGTATAAGGTCCCAATATCTTTTGCATTTGATGATCAAAATCATCTTTCTGATCTTAATGTTAT